TTTTCTATTGTTAGAATTTTCATTATTTAGATTATGAAAATAAAGAAATATATTAATATAGATATTAATATACAAAATATAGGAAAGAATATATAGGAAGATATACGTCCCCCCCCTAAGCATCTGATTTCCTCTCCTACAAAAAGGCCTAAAAAACCTATTCCATTTGGGAATCCATCAATTGCCCATTGATCAAATGAATTACTTGTTTCAGCTAATCCTCGTATACCTTTAATCAAGATTATGTCATAATATATGTCTATATAAGCTCGATAAAAAGACCAATTATAGATAATATTAATCGATTGGTCCATAATAATCTTCATATTAGGATTTGTTTTATGATATACATCCTTTGATAAGAAGTAAATAGGTATATAGAAAATACAGGCAATCAATATACCGAAAAATGCTATACCAACTGAGGGGATTGCGTCTAGTAAAAATTCGGGCCAATTTTCCGGATGTTTCTTATCAAAAGGGGTCATCGATGAAGTAAACCATTGAGATAATATGTCATAACTCATTCCGCTTCGAAAAAAAGGAACTCCTATCAATCCAATAAACAGAGTAAATATTCCCAATATAACTAAAGGAAATAGCATTGTCTTGCCCGATTCTTTGGGATATGCAAAAGATCCCTTATGGAAGAAGAAAGGATAAGTGATAACCAAACCTCTGTTCTTTTTGTACAATCCTTCCATCTCATTGGAAATTTTAAATGCTTCTTTGGAAAAGGAATTATTACTTCCTATAATTTGATTCGACATAGAATCCGCTCTCGTTCTATTTGATATCCCGGATTCCTCCTCTCCCCACATAGAAGTCGAATATAGTGTAATATGGTTGTTATATGGATTAACTAAATTGACGCGGAAGTCCCCTTCAAAAGTAAGTAAATACATACGAAACATGTAAAAGGCAGTTAATCCTGCTGTGAACCAAGTTATTCCCCCAAAAATGGGAGAATATAACTTACTATCACTAAGAATTTGGTCTTTAGACCAAAAACAAGCAAAAGGTGGAATACCAGAAAGAGAAAGTGTTCCTAAAAGAAACGTGATTCCCGTAATTGGCATATATTTCCTCAAACCACCCATAAGAGCCATATTCTGACTTTTACTGGGGCAATATCCAACAATGGGTTCCATGGAATGGATGACTGATCCGGATCCTAGGAACAATAATGCCTTGGAATAAGCATGTGTAATCAAATGGAACAGAGCGATTCGATAGGAATCTATCCCTAGAGCTAACATCATGTAGCCTAATTGAGACATAGTAGAATAAGCCAAGCCTCTTTTAAGATCTTTTTGAGCGAGAGCCATAGTAGCTCCCAATAGAGCTGTTATTCCACCTATCCAAGAGATAAGATACATTATTAAAGGTAGAGCTTTAAAAAGAGGAAACAATCGAGCTACAAGAAAAATTCCTGCTGCTACCATAGTAGCGGCATGTATAAGAGCTGAAATAGGAGTAGGCCCTTCCATAGCATCAGGTAACCATACATGAAGTGGAAATTGTGCAGATTTGGCTATTGGACCTAAAAATAAGAGAAAAGCACACGAAGTAACAAAAAACGAACCAACCCCATCAACGGCAGTCAACTCGTTTAATTTTTCAAACAAATATTGAAATTCAAAACTACCTGTTACCCAATAAAAACCTAGAATTCCTAGTAAGAGTCCAAAATCCCCTGCACGATTAGTTATAAATGCTTTTTGACAAGCATTAGCCGCGCTGGGTCGCGTAAACCAGAAACCTATCAATAAATAGGAACACATTCCTACTAATTCCCAAAAAAAATATATTTGTAATAAATTAGGGCTAATAACTAACCCCAGCATAGAAGCATTGAAAAAATTAAGATAAGCAAAAAACCTCACATATGTTTTATCGTGCGACATATAAGTATCGCTGTAGATCATAACCATGGTTCCAACTGTTGTAACTAAAACTAACATAATGGAAGTAAGTGGATCAATCAAATAGCCTAACTCTAATGAAAACTTATTATTAATAACCCAGGACCAGAAATACCGATAGATGGGACCACCGGTAATCTGTTGCAAGAACAAATTGAAAGAAAGAAACATAGCTACACTTAACAGAAAAATGCTAATAAGAGCCCATGTACGGCGAACACTCTTAGTTGCTCCTGGAAAAAAAAAGGATCCTAATCCGATTGGTACAGAAGCTGAAAGCGGAAGGAAAGGCACGACCCGAGCATATTTGTATATAAATTCCATAGGAAGATTAAAAAATTATTCTCAATATTTTGATATTCCACATTCTTGGTTTCCAATCCACTAGACCCTGAAGAGAATAAAATAAAAATGATAGATCATGAATAAAGAAGAACGATAGAATATGGGATGCAATCCTATCGATTTCATATTTAATTTTTACTTTATTTTATCTTTTTTCTGCAAAAGATTTGCATTGGTCAATACTGATACTAATCAAATATTTGTAAGATGAGCAAGAAGGAACTCTTTTTCAGTTTAGGTACTGAGCTATTAGTTATGTACACACACATTCTTATTTATAATTCAATTTTTCATTGTAGATTAATTAGTAGTATTAAGAATAGAATTGAATAGAAAATGAAACCAATTAGAATTATTAATATGAGAAATAATTGAATATCTTAAAATTATATAGTTTTCATTTACTCAAAATTCGATATATGTATGTAAGTGTATGTAAGAATTTATTAATTGTTATCAATTTGTATCGTGGATCTCCTGTTATTAGTAAATAGTATATAATAAGGTTCCAAAATGCAATAAAAATATGATAGAATATTCTATCATATTTTTATCCATAAAATGGAACTAAACTATAAACAATGAATTGAATTTAAAGATATATAAAAAGTGTACAAAATAAAAACAAATATATAGTATAATAAAAAAATATATATAATATATTCAAAAATTTTCTATTTTTTCTAAATAAAATTGAACTATAAAAATATTATGGCTGTACCAAAAAAACGCACTTCTAAATCCAAAAAACAGCATCGTAGCAAGGTTTGGAGGAAAAAAGCAAATTCGGACGCAAGAAAAGCTCTTTCTTATGTTACGAGTTATTCTTCTTTAAGAGAGTTTTTCTTCGGTGAGAAGGATGGGATGATAATAACGGGACCAAGACCGAACATACCGAGAGAACTACTAATGGGAAAAAAGCCCAAGGGTTTTCTTCCTCCCTTAGTAGATGAAGAAGACTCCGAAAATAATTAATATTAATAAATTAGAGGAAGTGGTATAACTATAGTACACCCTCCAAGACCCTAGAGAGGAGCAATGGGAATCTCCAGGGTCTCTTGGAGGTACTTGGAAAAATTAAGGGACACGGTTCTATAATCTACTATAGCTCTTCTCTCTGACCTTAAATATGGGAATTTATTAATCATTCCGTCATCCCTTTTTTTCTTTCTCAATGGAAAAGGAGAGTGTATCATTCTTTTTAATAATCCCGGATAAACTCTGACATTAAATCTTGCTGGTATGGTAACTTTATTCTACGAAAGTTGCATTTTATTTATGCCGAAGAGAAATTCATTCGATCGAAACATAGGAAGGAATATATAGACCATGAACAAAAAGAAATGGATCTCATTCTTTTTTCTTACTCTAAATTAAATTAATCAAATAATATTGAACTTCGGAATATTTTTTTATGATCAAAAATTTGTCTGTTCGCTCCTCTTTGATTCCTAGAGAACAAAGAGGATCTGTTGAATCTCAAGTATATTATTTAACCAGTCGAATTCAAAAACTTACTGAACATTTGGACCTGCACGGAAGAGACTACTCGTCCCAAAGAGGTTTGTGGAAAATTGTGGGTAAACGTAAACGACTTCTGATTTATCTGTTCAAAAAAGATAGACTTCGTTACAAACGTTTAATCGATCAATTAGATATTCGTGGACTGCGTTAATTTTGATTTGAATGAAATTTTCATTTTCAAAAATTATGTTTTATTAAATTCCGAATCCTAATGAGTCATTCTTTTTTTTGTTCTCATTGATTTTTTTAACCGGGAAAGAGTTATGATTATGGTTGCTAGGGAGAAAGACCTCATGATGGTAAGTATGGGTCCTCATCATCCATCAATGCATGGTGTTCTTCGACTTATTGTTACTCTAGATGGTGAAGATGTTATTGATTGTGAACCTATATTAGGTTATTTACATAGAGGTATGGAAAAAATTGCTGAGAACCGAACAATTGTTCAATATCTCCCCTATGTAACACGATGGGATTATTTAGCTACTATGTTCACAGAGGCGGTAACGGTTAATGCACCAGAAAAGTTGGAAAATATTCAAATACCTAAAAGGGCTAGCTATATTAGAATGATTATGCTAGAGTTAAGTCGTATAGCTTCTCATTTGTTATGGCTTGGACCTTTCATGGCTGATATTGGTGCGCAGACTCCTTTCTTTTATATTTTAAGAGAGAGGGAAATGATATATGATTTATTTGAAGCTGCCACGGGTATGCGAATGATGCATAATTATTTCCGTATTGGAGGAGTAGCTGTAGATTTACCCTACGGTTGGGTAGATAAATGCTTCGATTTTTGCTATTATTTCTTTCCAAAAGTGACCGAATATGAAAGACTTATTACACGCAATCCTATCTTTTTGAGACGAGTTGAGGGAGTAGGCATTATTAGTAGAGAAGAAGCAATAGATTGGAGTTTATCAGGACCCATGCTACGAGCTTCCGGAATCCAATGGGATCTTCGTAAAGTGGATCATTATGAATGTTATGATGAATTGGATTGGGAAATCCAATGGCAAAAAGAAGGAGATTCATTAGCTCGTTATTTGCTTCGAATCGGAGAAATGAAAGAATCTATAAAAATAATTAGACAGGCCCTAGAAATAATTCCGGGAGGTCCCTATGAGAATTTAGAGGTTCGACGTTTAAATAAGGGAAAAGATTCGAAATGGAACGATTTTGAATCTCGATTTATCAGTAAAAAACCTTCCCCTACTTTTGAGTTATCAAAACAAGAACATTACGTGAGAGTAGAAGCTCCCAAGGGGGAATTAGGAATTTTTTTTATAGGAGATGATAACATTTTTCCCTGGAGATGGAAAATCCGACCACCTGGTTTTATTAATTTGCAGATTCTTCCTCAACTGGTTAAAAGGATGAAATTAGCCGATATCATGACGACTTTGGGTAGTATAGATATCATTATGGGAGAGGTTGATCGTTAAAATGGTGATTAATATAGCAGATCTCGAAGAACAAGCTATCAATTTATTTTCTCGATTGGGATTTTCAAAAGAAATATATAGTCTTATATGGATTCTAATTGAAATAATTATACTTCTATTGGGAATTACGATAGGAGTATTAGTTATTGTATGGCTCGAAAGAAAAATATCTGCGGGAATACAACAACGCATTGGACCTGAATACGCCGGTCCTTTGGGAATTATTCAAGCTTTGACGGATGGAATAAAATTACTGCTAAAAGAGGATATTATCCCATCTAGGGGGGATATTTGGTTATTTAGTATTGGACCAGCGGTAGTGGTGATACCTATTTTTTTAGGCTATTTAGTAATTCCCTTTGGTCGCCACATTGTTTTAATTGATCTTAGTATAGGCGTTTTTTTTTGGATTGCAATTTCAAGTATTGCTCCCCTTGGACTGCTTATAGCAGGATATGCATCCAATAATAAATATTCTTTTTTAGGTGGTCTCCGAGCTGCTGCTCAAGCTATTAGTTACGAAATTCCTTTAGCTTTATGTGTGTTATCTATATCTCTACGTGTGGTTCGTTGGAATATGAGATTCATTTTTCCCTTTTTTAGTTATAGTTATAAAAAGAGGGAAAAACAGAAGTTAATGGGATGAATATTCCGATCAAAAAACTAGATAGTCATATGGGTGAGATCAAACAGTTTACAAATCTTGCAGTAAGATGATTAAGTCCCATCCCCCATGTACAAGAGTGAGAGCATGCACAATCAGTGAAAACTGTGTGCCCCAGTTCATATATTAGTCATTGGGACCCAATAGCGGGGAGGCAAAGTATAAAAGTATGAAGTTACCGTCATTATATACTAAAAATCAAGCAAAGGTAGATGGTGAGAAACACCAAGATATAAAAAAGATTAGTGAAAAAAAAGAAACTGATATCTTATCTAGACCAAAGATATTTCCATAGAAATGGGATAACAATAAGGACTTGACATTGGTAGGGATGATCAAGTAGTACTTCCCCAGAACCCCGATCTACAATATGTTTCTATCTACTTAAAAAAATGGCTATCCAGAACGAAGTAATCCTTTAACACAGTTTTCTTTCTCTCGCAAAAAAAATACTGAAGGTTAAGATAGGTTCAAAAGCTCCTATTATTTGTAGCAGACGGAATCTCATTGGTTCAATTTATGATCTGGTGCTTTTTTTTATTGTGTTCTTTATTTCTTAATGACCATTGAGAAGCCGTATGAAGTGAAAGTTTCACGTACGGTTTTGGAATAGAGATGAAAACAGTGATGTTTCTGTCGACTATAATTATCGAATAGTTCAAGTACAATTGATATAGTTGAAGCACAGTGCAGATATGGTTTTTTAGGATGGAATTTGTGGCGTCAACCTATAGGGTTTTTAGCTTTTTTCATCTCATCTCTGGCAGAATGTGAAAGATTGCCCTTTGATTTACCAGAAGCGGAAGAAGAATTGGTAGCGGGTTATCAAACTGAATATTCGGGTATCAAATTTGGTTTATTTTACGTTGCTTCTTATCTAAATCTATTAGCTTCTTCATTCTTTGTAACAGTTCTTTACTTGGGCGGGTGGAACTTATCAATTCCATTCATACCCATTCTGGAACATTTTGAATGGGATTCTATTTCTGGAATTAGCGGGGTCGTTAATATAACAATTGGGATCCTAATTATATTAGCTAAAGCCTATCTGTTCTTATTTATTTCTATCACGGCAAGATGGACCTTGCCTAGGATAAGAATGGACCAATTATTAGATCTTGGGTGGAAATTTCTTTTACCTATTGCTTTGGGTAATTTTTTACTAACAGCCTCTTTCCAACTTATTTTATTATAACTAACTCTCTTTTCTTCGTGAAGGGGGTCTTATCAATTTTGCAATATATCCAAATTTGATAGATCAAATCTATGAAGAGAAAGAAATTTCTATGATTATTCGAGGAGATTTTACACATGTTCTCCATGGTAACTGGGTTTATGAATTATAGTGAACAAGCAATACAGGCTGCGAGATACATTGGGCAAGGTTTTATGGTTACCTTATATCACATGAATCGTTTACCTATTACTATTCAATATCCCTATGAAAAATGGATCCCATCAGAACGATTTCGCGGGAGGATCCACTTTGAATTTGATAAATGTATTGCTTGTGAAGTATGCGTCCGTGTATGCCCGATCAATCTACCTGTTGTGGATTGGAAAGTCGGAATAGATATGGGGAAAAAACGATTGGAAAATTATAGTATTGATTTTGGAATTTGTATCTTTTGTGGAAATTGTGTCGAATATTGCCCCACCAATTGTCTAGCGATGACTGAAGAATATGAACTTTCGACGTATGATCGTCATGAATTAAATTATGATCACATTGCTTTAGGACGTTTACCAATATCCGTTGTTGAAGATTTAACAATTCAAACAATTCCGAGCTAAGCATATTAACTTAATATGTCTGAAGAAACTATGGACAAATTTGTATGATTAAATCATTTCTACGATTATTCAGATTGAGCTCCGATTAAAGAGTATCTAATAAACAAAATATTTCTAATTTTTTACAAATCAGGAATAAATAATTCTATTGACATCCCATTAATAATGTCAGATGTATGATTGATCGGAATCAATTATTGAGCTATAGATTAATTAATCAGTGCCCATATCAAATGAAATTACAAATCCAGTATAGCATATAGGTAAATGGGCTCACTTTTTATTTAGTGAATGGGAGGAAATAATATTCAAAGTTATTGTACACATAATGAATCGACCTGAATCTATATCTGATATTCTTTTGTTGACTCCTCTAACGCTAAGTCTTCTATTAGGAGGTATAGGAGTAGTATTACTTACTAATATAATTTATTCCGCTCTTTCATTGGGGTTAGTTCTAATTTGTATATCTTTTTTCTATATTATACTGAACGCGGATTTCGTAGCTGTTGCACAAATCCTGATCTACATAGGAGCTGTTAATATTTTGATTCTATTTGCTGTGATGTTGATAAATAATCCAAAATATCCCAATTATGCCGCTCCCTGGACTATCGGAGATAGCATTACTTCAATAGTTTGTACGAGTCTTTTTTCTTCACTAATTACTATTATCTTGAACATATCATGGTTCGGAATATCTCTGACTCAAAAATCAGATCAAATGTTAGAACGAGATTTAACAAACAATATTCAACGTATTGGGGCTCATTTATCCACTGATTTTTTACTTCCATTCGAACTTATTTCTCTAATTCTTCTAATTGCTCTTATAGGAGCCATTACTATAGCTCGTCGAGAAGAAACAGTTTGAAAATGAAAGCTCTCGTGCGGCATAAATACGCTGTTTTATCTTCATAGATCGTGTCATGTAAATTAGAAACTACCACTTTTGTTTGTATCTGAAGAGATCAAGGTATGAGGAATTATTATGCTCGAACATGCCCTTCTTTTAGGTGCTTATTTATTCTCTATCGGTATTTATGGGCTAGTAACAAGTCGAAACATGGTTAAAGCACTTATGTGCCTTGAGCTAATACTCAATGCAGTTAATTTAAACCTAGTAACATTCTCATATTTTTTTGATAGTAGGCAAGTAAAGGGGGATATCTTTTCGATCTTTGTTATAGCTATTGCTGCTGCTGAAGCAGCTATTGGATTAGCTATTGTTCTGGCAATATATCGTAACAGAAAATCAACTCGTATCGATCAATTTAATTTGTTAAAATGGTAATAAAGATCTCCTTGCATATGAAAAATTTGTATATCTATTTCTATTCAAATAGATACTAGGTTTGTCTCCCTAAAAATAGATAGAAATCTTTTATTTATAGAGAGATTTTTTCTAAGATCAATCAAGAGCATAATTCATATTTAACTCATTATCCAAATGATCTGTTTAAGACCAGATTGGGTAAAATGTTTTATAAAGCAAAAAGATAGAATCCGAATCTATTCATTATATCACCGATAATACAATTATTGATTTGCTTGATATTCATAATATATCATAACTGGCCATATATTTAAAAAATCTTATTCAATGAAACACTTTTTCTAATAATGGAGTTCTTAGATTCAATGGCACATTCAGTCAAAATTTATGATACATGTATTGGTTGTACCCAGTGTGTACGAGCGTGTCCCACAGATGTATTAGAAATGATACCTTGGGAAGGATGTAAAGCTAAGCAAATTGCTTCTGCTCCAAGAACAGAAGACTGCGTAGGTTGTAAGAGGTGTGAATCGGCTTGTCCAACGGATTTTTTAAGTGTACGTGTTTATTTATGGCATGAAACAACGCGCAGTATGGGTCTAGCTTACTGATCCATCAAAAAAGACAAATAGTTAGATTCATCCCATACATATTTTTCATTCTCCTTTTCCTCTTTCACTGATCAAAACCCATACTCGACCCAAAAATGAAAGCATGGGTTTTGATATAGAAAGTCTCTTTTCTCTTCATTATGAGTAATTTACCTTGGTTAACAATAATTGTTATTTTGCCCATATCTGCGGGGTTATTAATCCCTTTATTTCCCCATAAAGGAAATAAAATGATTCGATGGTATACTCTAGGTATTTGCTTATTAGATCTTCTTTTAATGACCTATATATTCCGTGATCATTATCATTTTGATAATTCATTAATCCAATTGGAAGAGGATTATAACTGGATAAGCCTTATTCATTTTCATTGGAAACTGGGAATTGATGGATTTTCCATTGGACTTATTTTATTAACGGGATTTATAACTACTTTAGCTACTTTAGCTGCTTGGCCAGTTACTCGAAATCCGCGATTATTATATTTCTTGATGTTGGCAATGTACAGCGGACAATTGGGATTATTTGCTTCTCGAGATATTCTTCTTTTCTTTCTCATGTGGGAGTTGGAACTAATTCCTGTGTACTTACTTTTATCCATGTGGGGGGGAAAAAGACGTCTCTATTCAGCCACAAAATTTCTTTTGTATACTGCGGGTGGTTCCATTTTTATTTTAATGGGAGCTTTAAGTATGGGTCTCTATGGATCTCATGGACCAGCATTCGATTTCGAATTATTAGCTAAAAAAGATTATCCCATCACACTTGAAATGCTATTATATTTAGGGTTTTTGGTCGCTTATGCAATAAAATTACCAATCTTCCCTTTACATACCTGGTTACCGGATACTCATGGGGAAGCACATTATAGTACATGTATGCTTTTGGCCGGAGTTCTATTGAAAATGGGAGGATATGGGTTGATTCGGATCAATATGGAATTGTTACCTCATGCTCATTCTTTGTTTTCGCCGTGGTTGATTATCATAGGAGCAGTGCAAATTATCTATGCAGCTCTAACTTCTATGGGTCAACGCAATTTGAAAAGAAGGATAGCCTATTCATCAATATCTCATATGGGTTTTGTAATTATAGGAATTGGTTCCATGACGTATACAGGTCTCAATGGAGCCATTTTGCAAATGATTTCTCATGGATTAATTGGCGCTGCACTTTTTTTCTTAGTAGGAACAAGTTATGATAGGATACGTACTCTTTTTCTTGATGAAATGGGAGGAATCGCTATATCAATTCCTAAAATCTTTACTATGTTCAGTAGCTTTTCAATGGCTTCTCTTGCATTGCCAGGAATGAGTGGTTTTGTAGCAGAATTTATGATATTTTTGGGCATAATTACTAATCATAATTATTCTTCGACCTTTCGGATCATTATTACTGTAATAGCGGCAATTGGAATGATATTAACTCCCATTTATTTGTTATCTATGTTACGTCGAATGTTTTATGGATATAAGGTTTTTAATGTCCCCAATCCTTATTTTAAAGATTCGGGACCACGCGAACTTTTTATTTTGATCTGCCTCTTTCTACCAATTATAGGTATTGGTCTTTACCCCGATCTAGTCCTATTTTTATATAGTGCTAAGGTGGAAGCTATTTTTTCTCAATCTTTATATTAATCAAAATCATTTATATATAGAATCTTCCAGAGGAATTGGAAACTATAAACTATATAATAGTTTCTATTTATTTCTATCTTTATGAGAAGATATTAATACGAATGAAATAGAGAAAATTGCTCTCTAGTTCGAGTTATTTCAAGTAGTTTTTATCCCCTTTGAAATAACTTGAACTCCCTATTAATTCAATAACATAGAATTACTGATGACTATTCGTAAATAATCAATATTATTTATTTTTATATTTAAATAAATATTAAATAAGGTCTACTAATCCTTTTTCATACTTATACAAAGTGTATATGCCAGAAACCAGATTTGAACTGGTGACACAAGGATTTTCAGTCCTCTGCTCTACCAACTGAGCTATCCCGGCTGTTCCCCTGTGCATCATACTAGCACAGTAACCAAACTCCTGTCAACTAGCAAAAAGGGTAAAAGACAGCATTTGAACGAGTAGAAGCAACGATACAACTAAAAACATTATTTATACAATAAATAATACACAATATATATTGTGTATTATTTGTGTATGTTATATACAGTTATAATACAAAGATGTATATAGAAGAGAAGCAGACATTGATCATACAATTAAAACTTCTTATGTTCTAAGACACTTAACAAATCGAAAATAAAACAGATAACCTGGGGATAGAGGGACTCGAACCCTCACGATCTATAAAACCAACGGATTTTCCTCCTACTCCAATTTTCATTGTTGTTGACATTGACATGTAGAATTGGGCTCTATCTTTATCCTCGTACAATTATTACTTCCAAAAATGGATTGTATCCAATCCAAATTATGTTGATTTGTTAGAATAGCTTCCGTTGAGTCTCTGCACCTATCCCGTTCTCGGAAAGGAAACTATTGTCTCTAGAAATCGGATTTGGCTCAGGATTGCCCATTCAAAATATCCCAGGGTTCCCTGGATTTGGATGCTATCACTTGGTAAGTTTCCATACCAAGGCTCAAAAAATTTAAGTCCGTAGCGTCTACCGATTCCGCCATATCCCCTTCTTGTAGAACGAAATCATAAAAAAATAATTGCATCCCATCAATTATTTCATTTGCATGAGCATTATATTCTTTCTGCATTTTTGATGCAATGTTGTTATCGTCCCATCCTACACCGCAAAAATATCCCTTTCTCTATTTAGAATCTTATCGAAATCATATTTCCCTTCTATAAGTCTTTTTTTTTTCAATTCAATAATACTGTTCCACCTGGGACGGAAGGATTCGAACCTTCGAAATAACAGGACCAAAACCTGCTGCCTTACCGCTTGGCCACGCCCCATTATTGTTTTATAATAATCCATTAAGATAAATTGACGCAATGTTTTGAATCTGAATTGCATTATTATAATTCGATTCGCTATGTATAATTCTAGTGATTTCAAAGAGATCTTTTCAGCCAATAAGCATGTGACTACATACTGCATGCATATGAGCCTGCTTAGCTCAGAGGTGAGAGCGTCGCACTTGTAATGCGATGGTCATCGGTTCGATCCCGATAGCTGGCTCGTTTTTATTCTTTCCACTTCTTACCATTATCAACCATAGATCGTTAAAATCTATGAAATAAGGAAAAGGCTCTTACTTTTCGTATCGTCGGTCCGCCGGGTCTGTCGTGGCATGATTCGTTTCAACTAGAAACGAAATCAATGATTGAAACATATTTTTTTTTCTCTCTACAATATTTTTATTTTAAAATTGAAGATAATTTGTTTCTCTCTCTGTATATAAAATAATTCCAATATTCGTGCTGTTTATATTATTCCTCTTTCCAACATTAATTTATGTCTATGTCATTTCTTGAAATAAGGAGTTTTTTATGTCCCGTTATCGCGGACCTCGTTTAAAAATAATAAGTCGTCTCAAAACTTTACCAGGACTAAGTAAGAAAACACCCAGCAGAATTCAAAAGCCTATTAAAAAAAAACATTCTAAACCTCTTAAATCTTCTAAATATCCTGTCCGTTTAAAAGAAAAACAAAGATTACGTTTTCATTATGGACTTCCAGAGCGCCAATTACTTCAATATGTTCGTATTGCTAGAAGAGCCAAGGGATCAACAGGTCAGGTTCTATTACAATTACTGGAAATGCGCTTGGATAATATCCTTTTTCGATTGGGTATGGCGCTTACTATTCCTGAAGCCAGACAATTAGTCAACCATAGGCATATCCTGGTCAATGGTCGTATAGTAGATATACCAAGTTATCGTTGCAAACCCCAAGATTTAATTTCTATAAAAGAGAAACAAGGATTGAGAAATATAGTGAAGAAAAATATAGAGATTTTTCAAAAGGATAAAATGAGGGTGCCCCCCCATTTAAATCGGATTAAACAAAAGTCACAGTATAGTGGATTAGTAAAAAAAATAATAGATAATAAGCGTATCGGTTTGAAGATTAATGAATTATTGGTCGTAGAATACTATTCCCGTCGAGTTTAAATTATTCCCAGTTTAAAGGGAATGAAAAGAAAGGATTTCTGCACATCTGTTCCTTTGTATGTTACATAACAATGTCATTGTCATTCAATTCAATATTTCTTTTTTTTTTCAATATTTTTTTCTCTACCCCGAAATGGAAGGAGATTGTGGGAAAATGAAACCATCCTATCGGGTTTAGATTAATGATAAAACGATGCAAAAAAGAATACAAATATACGGAAAGAGAGGGATTCGAACCCCCGGTAAACAGAAGCCTACATAGCAGTTCCAATGCTACGCCTTGAACCGCTCAGCCATCTTTCCTACACCTTTATTTGTTGACAAAATAAAAACAACAAGTTTTTTTCTAATTCATGCCCAAAAATGAGATAACTGATTTTTGCATAAGTCAAGTATTTTTGAATAAAGACAGACAGAAGAAAGAGTATTTTACCAAAGTTGCTTTTCTTCTTATTTAAAGATATTATTTTCTTTCATCAATCTAATATTATTCTTTTAGAATATTAGAGTTTTTATTGCCCGATCCAATTGTGAAATTAAGCCAGATCTATTGATAGATTCTATAATTAATTATTATAGAATAATTTCCTATAATTATTCTTAATAATTCTTCGGTCGGTAAGTCAATTAATGGTACAAATTGTACCATAATGACACAAATTCTATCATAATGATATGCTCAATAGATTCTATACTTATAATAATAAGTATGCACAAACACAATCAATCATCATTTTTTCATTTTATGCCAATTTGCCGTTTACTTACTCGTTTGATCGTTGGGGTCGTGAGCAACCGAGCGTGAAACATAAACATTTTCTCAAATTTTTTTATTGATTGCTATCAATTTAATAAACTCTTTCAAATATTCCCAATTTTTCTTTATTCAGTTTACATATTTGCGATCGTAAGAAAATTTATTATGCTATTGTGCATTGGCAAATAATTTTGTTCATGGAATCATTTCCGTATGGGGAATGAAAGAAATTATCAAATTTATAAATTGACTATGCCTAGATCTCAGAGAAATGACAATTTTATCGACAAGACTTTCACAATTGTAGCGGATATATTATTGCAGATAATCCCAATGGCTTCAGGGGAGAAAAAGGCATTTACCTATTACAGAGATGGTGTGATTTGATTTTTTTTTTCTTTCTACTTTTTTTAATATTCTATTTATTAAAAGTGAAAACTGACGTTTAGTGAAGGTGAGTTTTATAAATAGAACAATTCTTTCTGTCGTGTATCCCCGATTTATGCAACCTTAGATGCTTTGATCTTCTGAGATTCTAGTATTAAGCGAAAGGTTATATCTATTACATAGATGTTAATGGTCAAATCTATATGATAGGTGTGCATAAGGGAAAAAGCACTACGCGTTAAAATCGACAACACAAATGCTTCGTTATAATAAATAAAATAAGAATATATAATACATTTTTATTTTGATTTTTATTAAGGGCTAGTTAGAATGGTTGAGGCAACAAACATCCATCTCGTTTGTATTTCGGATACCGCTAGAACCATCGGAGACTGTTGGAGTGAATAATTCCCGTAAAATACAATGCGTTAAGGACAAAGAAATTGTTAGAGGTTATGTTTGTAGTGCTAAGCTAAAATACTTTATTATTGATTCTAAATCATAAAAAAATCTTTGCAAGAAGGATAGCTAGAGATTCATTGGAAATACACTAGTTCCTGCTAATTCATAATCATAAGGAAAATCTTTTTTCTTGTCAATTGAATTGATTACTTTCCTTATTCTGTAAAAAAAGGAGGAGCCGTATGAGGTGAAATTCTCATGTACGGTTTTGAAGCGGAGATCATTTCAATTGAATGAACGACCGTAACGAATGTCAGCTCAATCCGAAGGGGAATATGCGGAAGCTTTACAAAATTATTATGAAGCCATGCGACCGGAAATTGACCCCTATGACCGAAGTTATATATTGTATAATATAGGTCTTATCCACACAAGTAATGGGGAACATACTAAGGCTTTAGAATATTATTTCCAGGCATTAGAACGAAACCCGTCTTTACCACAAGCTCTTAATAACACGGCCTTGATCTGTCATTACGTGCGGCTATCTGTACTATAGAATGAATTCGTTTAGTACGAAAAAAAAAGAGGCTTTCTACATATGCACCGTCCAAAACAACGGTTTTTTATCAGCTGTAGTCAAAAGAATACCCCTCATAGGAGCCCAAATATGAATGGGTAAATGCCTGGATAGTCCATGGATAAAATAAAATCAATTCAATTGATGGAGAAAGCACCATAAAGATCAATTATTGAAAGTTCGGGCTGATACGATCAAATCTGCTCATGGGCAAAAATAAGGAATCTATTTATGTAGTAGAGTTGATTTACTAGGTTATTGAGCAGCGGTGTAGCATCAGATCCTAAAGACGTGAAGTAATACTTTCCTGGTAGGAAAGTATTACTTCAAAAATTTCTATATAGAACATAGATAGTTACCTCTTAAAAAGATTTTTATCTGGATAATCTGAAGTAGACCTCTTTATTTCTAATACTTCATCTTTTTACGGTGGGAGAAAAGAGAAAACCTAATCATTTATCGAAAGTGAAGTTTGAAACTCATGTCATTGACCCATTCTGTTCTTTCGATTAAGCTGAACGTATTTACCTACCCTATTTTGGAAGTTTGGGTACAAGGACTAAAGAATAGTTAATTGAGCCGTATGAGGTAGGAAACTCTCAAGTACGGTTCTAAGGGAAGAAAACTTTTAGAAGTTACTCTATCCCGACCGAGGAGAACAGGCCATTCAACAGGGAGATCCTGAAATTGCGGAAGCTTGGTTTGATCAAGCTGCTGAATATTGGAAGCAAGCTATAGCACTTGCTCCAAGCAATTATATCGAAGCACAAAATCGGTTAAAGATTACAGGACGTTTTCGAGAATGAAAATCTCCCGATTCCTATAGTCAAGATGATGAAATTTACCATGCTATTCGAACGAATTAGCTTCTCTTATTGCATAATCATTATGAAAAAATATAAAATAGAACAAAGAATACAATCTATGGATTGTTAAAAAAATCCTTTTAATATGAGTCAATATCGTCCATAAATAGAATTTATGAAAGATTCATTAATATAACATATGGGTCCAGAGATATGGATAAATAAATCTGGATATGAAAATAATGATTGTATCATATTTATATATCTTACCACTGGGCGAGAAAGTTTTATATCTCGTAACGGTCCATTAAGCACCTATCGGATATGTCATAATAAATTTGAACATCTGCCTAAAATCGACTTCCGTATCATAGTCGCTCCAGTTCTAAACTGGGAAATAAAGAGAGGGACGAGTTTAGAATATATAGTCATTTTTCTTTTTATTTTTTAATTCGGCGGGTTTTTTCTCATGTCTCGTCTGGAAAGAGGAGAACTCAATGACCATTCGTTCACCGAAAGAAGTAAAGATCATAGTGGAGAGGGATCCTGTTAAAACCTCATTTGAAAAATGGGCTAAACCTGGTCATTTCTCAAAGACACTAGCTAAGGGACCCAATACTACCACCTGGATCTGGAACCTACATGCTGATGCTCATGATTTTGATAGCCATACCAATGATTTGGAAGAGATCTCTCGCAAAGTATTTAGTGCTCATTTTGGTCAATTAGCCATCATATTTATTTGGCTAAGTGGGATGTACTTTCACGGTGCTCGTTTCTCCAATTATGAAGCATGGTTAGGCGATCCTACTCACATTAAACCCAGTGCTCAGGTAGTTTGGCCGATAGTAGGCCAAGAAATTTTGAATGGAGATGTGGGTGGAGGTTTTCGAGGAATACAAATCACCTCTGGGTTCTTCCAAATTTGGCGAGCATCCGGAATAACTAGTGAATTGCAACTTTACTGCACCGCAATCGGTGCATTGATCTTTGCAGCGTTAATGCTTTTTGCTGGTTGGTTCCATTATCACAAAGCTGCTCCAAAATTGGCTTGGTTCCAAGATGTAGAATCCATGTTGAACCACCATTTAGCAGGGTTACTAGGACTTGGCTCTCTATCTTGGGCAGGACACCAAATACACGTTTCTTTACCTATTAATCAACTCTTAGATGCTGGAGTGGACCCTAAAGAGATACCGCTTCCTCATGAATTTATTTTCAATCGTGAGCTTTTAGCTCAACTTTATCCCAGTTTCGCTGAGGGATTGACCCCATTTTTCACTCTGAATTGGTCGAAATATTCAGACTTTTTGACTTTTCGTGGAGGACTCAACCCAGTAACGGGGGGTCTGTGGCTGACCGATACTGCACACCACCATTTGGCTATTGCAGTTCTTTTTATAATCGCCGGTCATATGTATAAAACCAATTGGGTTATTGGTCATAACCTCAAAGATATTTTGGAGGCTCATAAAGGTCCATTTACAGGGGAAGGACATAGAGGTCTTTACGAGATCTTAACTACTTCATGGCATGCTCAATTAGCTCTTAACCTAGCTATGTTAGGATCTTTAACTATTGTCGTAGCTCATCATATGTATTCTATGCCTCCCTATCCATATCTAGCTACTGACTATGGTACCCAACTATCTCTGTTCACGCACCATATGTGGATTGGTGGATTTCTCATAGTTGGCGCTGCTGCACATGCAGCTATTTTTATGGTAAGAGACTATGATCCGACTACTCAGTACAACAATCTTTTAGACCGTGTTCTGAGACATCGTGATGCAATTGTATCACACCTCAACTGGGTATGTATTTTCTTAGGTTTCCATAGTTTTGGTCTATATATTCATAATGATACTATGAGTGCTTTAGGACGTCCTAAAGATATGTTTTCAGATACTGCTATCCAATTACAACCTATCTTTGCTCAATGGATACAAAACACTCATGCTTTAGCACCCAGTTTGACAGCTCCTGATGCAACAGCAAGTACCAGCTTAACCTGGGGAGGTGGTGATTTGATAGCAGTAGGTGCCAAAGTGGCCTTGTTGCCTATTCCATTAGGAACTGCGGATTTTTTAGTGCACCATATTCATGCATTTACTATCCATGTGACTGTATTAATATTACTTAAAGGTGTTTTATTTGCTCGTAGTTCTCGTTTAATACCCGATAAAGCGAATCTTGGTTTTCGTTTTCCTTGCGATGGGCCTGGTAGAGGAGGAACATGCCAAGTATCTGCCTGGGATCATGTCTTCTTAGGGTTATTCTGGATGTACAATGCAATTTCGGTAGTAATATTTCATTTTAGTTGGAAAATGCAGTCCGATGTTTGGGGTAGTATAAGTGATCAGGGAGTGGTAACTCATATTACAGGAGGAAACTTTGCGCAGAGTTCCGTTACAATTAACGGGTGGCTCCGTGACTTTCTATGGGCACAAGCTTCTCAAGTAATCCAATCTTACGGTTCTTCATTATCTGCATATGGTCTTTTATTCTTAGGTGCTCATTTCGTTTGGGCCTTTAGTTTAATGTTCCTATTTAGTGGCCGTGGATATTGGCAAGAACTTATTGAATCTATTGTTTGGGCCCATAATAAATTAAAAGTTGCTCCTGCTATCCAGCCAAGAGCCTTGAGTATTGTTCAAGGACGCGCTGTAGGAGTAGCTCATTACCTTCTGGGTGGAATTGCCACAACATGGGCGTTCTTCCTAGCAAGAATTATTGCAGTAGGATAATGGCTAGGAGGATAAAGCATTATGGCATCAAGATTTCCAAAGTTCAGCCAAGGCTTGGCCCAGGACCCAACTACTCGTCGTATTTGGTTTGGTATTGCTACTGCACATGACTTTGAGAGTCATGATGATATTACCGAAGAGCGCCTTTATCAAAAGATTTTTGCTTCTCACTTTGGTCAGTTAGCTATAATCTTTCTGTGGACCTCTGGTAATTTGTTCCACGTAGCTTGGCAAGGCAATTTCGAAGCATGGGTCCACGACCCCTTACATATAAGACCTATTGCTCATGCAATTTGGGATCCTCATTTTGGTCAACCGGCCGTAGAAGCCTTTACCCGAGGAGGTGCTCCCGGTCCAGTAAATATTGCTTATTCCGGTGTTTATCAGTGGTGGTATACAATTGGTTTACGCACTAATGAAGATCTTTATATTGGAGCTCTTTTCTTGCTATTTCTTTCTGCTCTCTTTTTAACAGCGGGTTGGTTGCATCTACAACCTCAATGGAAACCAAGTGTTTCATGGTTTAAAAATGCCGAATCTCGTCTAAATCATCATTTATCAGGGCTCTTCGGAGTCAGTTCTTTGGCTTGGACGGGGCATTTAGTTCATGTGGCTATTCCTGAATCAAGAGGAGAGCACATAAGGTGGGATAATTTTTTAGATGTAGTACCACATCCCCAAGGGTTGGAACCACTTTTTACAGGTCAGTGGAATCTTTATGCTCAAAATCCTGATTCCAGCAGTCATTTATTTGGTACCGCTAAAGGGGCGGGAACTGCTATTCTAACTCTTCTCGGGGGATTCCATCCACAAACTCAAAGTTTGTGGCTAACTGATATCGCGCATCATCATTTAGCTATTGCATTTGTGTTTTTCATTGCTGGTCATATGTATAGAACCAACTTTGGGATTGGACACAGCATAAAAGATATTTTAGAAGCACATGTTCCTCCGGGAGGCTTATTAGGACGCGGGCATAAGGGTCTTTACAACACAATCAATAACTCTCTTCACTTTCAATTAGGTCTTGCTCTAGCTTCTTTGGGAGTTGTTACTTCTTTAGTAGCTCAACACATGTATTCTTTGCCTGCCTATGCATTCATAGCACAAGATTTTACTACTCAAGCTGCTTTGTATACTCATCATCAATACATTGCCGGATTCATTATGACGGGAGCATTTGCTCATGGAGCTATATTTCTCATTAGAGATTATAATCCAGAACAAAATAAGGATAATGTATTGGCGAGAATGTTGGAGCATAAGGAAGCCATAATATCTCATTTGAGTTGGGTTAGTTTATTCCTAGGTTTTCATACCTTGGGACTTTATGTTCATAACGATGTTATGCTCGCTTTTGGTACTCCAGAAAAGCAAATCTTGATTGAGCCTATATTTGCTCAATGGATACAATCTGCTCATGGTAAGGCCTTATATGGCTTTGATGTGCTCTTATCTTCAGCAAATGATCCAGCATTCAATGCCGGAAAAAGCTTATGGTTACCCGGTTGGTTAAATGCTATTAACGATAATAAAAATTCACTCTTCTTAACAATTGGTCCCGGAGACTTTTTGGTTCATCATGCTATTGCTCTAGGTTTGCATACGACTACATTGATTTTAGTAAAAGGTGCTTTAGATGCGCGCGGTTCTAAGCTAATGCCTGATAAGAAAGATTTTGGTTATAGTTTTCCTTGCGATGGTCCGGGACGGGGCGGTACTTGCGATATTTCGGCCTGGGATGCTTTTTATTTAGCAGTTTTCTGGATGTTGAATACCATTGGATGGGTTACTTTCTATTGGCATTGGAAACATATAACCTTATGGCAGGGAAATGTAGCTCAATTTAATGAGTCTTCCACTTATTTAATGGGGTGGTTAAGAGATTATCTTTGGTTAAATTCTTCACAACTAATTAATGGATACAATCCTTTTGGTATGAACAGTTTATCTGTTTGGGCGTGGATGTTCTTATTTGGACATCTTGTTTGGGCTACTGGATTTATGTTTCTTATTTCTTGGCGTGGATATTGGCAAGAACTGATTGAAACTCTTGCATGGGCTCATGAACGCACACCTCTGGCTAATTTAGTTCGATGGAGAGATAAGCCGGTAGCTCTTTCCATTGTTCAAGCACGATTAGTTGGATTAGCTCACTTTTCTGTAGGCTATATATTCACCTATGCAGCTTTCTTAATCGCCTCTACATCAGGTAAATTCGGTTAATTCTTTTTATACACAGTTTTTAGATTTTTAAATCTAATCTCTGTGTATAAAAAGAAGGAGTAATCCACGTAATACTTCTCCATCTCAAATTTGATCTATATTCTTTATATAAAGTAGCTGAATCATTATGGCAAGAAAAAGTCTCATTCAAAGAGAGAAAAAGAAACAAAGATTGGAAAGGAAATATAATTTGCTTCGCCAATCTTTGAAAAAAGAGATGAGCGAAGTCTCATCACTGGATGAAAAATTGGAAATTTATAGAAAATTACAATCTCTACCGCGTAATAGTGCACCTACACGTCTTCGCCGACGTTGTTTGAAGACTGGAAGACCCAGAGCCAATTATAGAGACTTTGAATTATCCGGATATATAATCCGTGAAATGGCTCACGCATGTTTGTTGGCTGGGGTAACAAAATCGAGTTGGTAGGGTAAAGAAAAGAATTATTTAAAGTTATTGTTATGATAGAAATAAAGTTATTGTTACGATAGAAAAGTCCCTCCCTATATAAGGGAGGGAGAATAGAATACCCAAGGGATTGCTCGATGTACCCATTTTTATGGTATTATAAGAAAGGTTAATATGAAGGGATAACGCGGAGTAGAGCAGTTTGGTAGCTCGCAAGGCTCATAACCTTGAAGTCATGGGTTCAAATCCCGTCTCCGCAAAGACACAATAAATTTAATATATCTTAGCTGTATGTATAAATACGATACAAATACGACTAAACCAATACGATAACTTTCTATTCTACAGATAGGCGGGTAGCGGGAATCGAACCCGCATCTTCTCCTTGGCAAGGAGAAATTCTACCATTCAACCATACCCGCATTTGACTCGTTATATGGGTATATATTAATACCCATATATACCCATTCTATGGAGGTCAATTTTTCTATTTCAATAGATTTATTGATCAATTCTATTTCAATAGATTTATTGATCAATTATCAATCATATTAATAAATAACCTCTCCCTTGAGCACTTTCATTACCTGGTTTTTTATTTATCGTAAATTCAATTCCTTTGTGAATTAATTTAGGCCCAGGGGGAGGAAGGATAAAAAGATCAATATATCTTAAGATATGAAAGAATTTAGAATACCTACTAAAAAGACTAATCCAATCCATAATGATACACCTGAAAATAGTACATTTTTTTTACTTGACCAGCCATTAGGAGAGGAAAGTGCGACAGGTACACCAATTACTAGTAGAATTGAAATCGCAATTAATGCAAACACAGACGATTGGAACGCAATAGTCATGATTGTAATCTTAAAAGCTTCCAACAGATTCAAAAGGCTATACCATTCGATCCCTATCCGGTCTTTTTAATGAAAATGCACTACGGATTTTTATTTGATCATAAATGAATCGAAATTTTAGAATTTCGAGTATAAAGAAAGAATAAGCAAATTTTTTTTTATCATCATAATAGTTATATATATATAACTATTAGCCCTATAGACAGATATTATCTGTTGGGATAAAATGAGTTATGCTCATTGGGGAGAGATGGCCGAGTGGTTGATGGCTCTGGTCTTGAAAACCGGTATAGTTAAAAACTATCGAGGGTTCGAATCCCTCTCTCTCCTTTTGTTGATCGAACAATTTAACCTAGCTTATGAAAAAAAAAAAAATCCTAGATAGAACTTAGTTCAGTACCAAAAAAAATGCTCGGCTATACCTATACTATATATAGCCGAGCAACAAGGATTCAGTTGGAAGAATAATGGCAAAGGATATAACTATCCTTCTAATATCTAAAAATAAATTAGATATTTATAGTTTTATCTCTGGTTTAATTAAGAGGGGTCATGGAAAGAACAGGTTCAAAATCACGATCAATTCCTTTCTCAAATCCTGCTGCAGCTGCACGAGCTCTTCCTGCATGCCACAAATGACCTACGAAAAAGAAAAATCCTAGAACAAAATGAGAAGTGGCTAACCAACTTCGAGGTGAGACATAATTGACCGCATTAATTTCGGTAGCTACACCACCCACAGAATTTAAAGAACCTAAAGGAGCATGAGTCATATATTCTGCTGAACGTCGTTCTTGCCAAGGTTGTATGTCTTTTTTCAGCTTACTCAGGTCCAAACCATTAGGACCTCTTAAAGGTTCCAACCAGGGAGCACGAAGATCCCAAAAACGCATCGTTTCCCCTCCAAAAATAATTTCTCCAGTAGGAGAACGCATAAGATATTTACCTAAACCAGTGGGCCCTTGGGCAGACCCCACACTAGCTCCAAGACGCTGGTCTCTAACTAGAAAAGTAAATGCTTGTGCTTGAGAGGCCTCTGGGCCGGTAGGTCCATAGAATTCACTGGGATAAGCTGTATTGTTAAACCAAACAAAACAACAAGCAATGAAACCAAAGACAGAGAGAGCTGCCAAACTATAAGATAAGTAAGCTTCTCCGGACCATACAAACGCACGGCGAGCCCACGCAAAAGGTTTTGTTAAGATGTGCCAGATACCACCGAAGATACAAATGGAACCTAACCACACATGTCCTCCAATTAGATCTTCTAGATTGTCCACACTAACAATCCATCCCTCCCCTCCAAAAGGGGATTTTAGTAAATAACCAAATATAGTACTTGGGTTAAGCGTAAGGTTCGTAATTTTTCTTATATCTCCACCGCCGGGAGCCCAGGTATCATATATGCCACCAAAATATAAAGCCTTAAACACTAGGAGAAAAGCACCAACACCTAGCAAGATTAGGTGAATACCTAAAATTGTGGTCATTTTGTTCCTATCTTTCCATACATAACCAAAAAATGGAAAAGATTCTTCTAAAGTTTCGGGTCCAATTAGTGCGTGATAAATACCACCGAAGCCTAAAACTGCAGAAGAAATTAAGTGAAGTACCCCGGATACAAAATAGGGAAAAGTGTCCACAATTTCCCCACCAGGACCGACTCCCCATCCTAGAGTAGCTAGATGGGGAAGTAAAATCAATCCTTGTTCATACATAGGTTTTTCTGGTACAAAATGAGCCACCTCAAATAAATTCATTGCTCCAGCCCAGAATACAATTAATCCGGCATGAGCCACATGAGCTCCAAGTAATTTGCCTGACAAATTAATAAGTCGAGCATTACCAGCCCACCAAGCGAAACCAGTGGTTTCTTGGTCACGACCAGCTAAAGTTAGAGTTCCATTAAAGAGCGTTTCCACGGGGTAGAACCTCCTCAGGGAATATAAGATTTTCATGAGGCTGATCCTGAGCCGCCATCCAAGCGCGAATACCTTCGTTCAAAAGAATATTTTTTGTATAAAAAGTTTCAAATTCAGGATCTTCTGCTGCACGAATCTCCTGGGAAACAAAATCATAAGCACGTAAGTTTAGAGCTAGGCCAACTACTCCAATGGCACTCATCCATAAACCGGTCACCGGTACAAATAACATGAAGAAATGTAACCAACGTTTATTGGAAAAAGCAACCCCAAAAATTTGGGACCAGAAACGGTTCGCAGTGACCATAGAATAAGTCTCTTCGGCTTGAGTTGGGTTAAAAGCACGGAATGTATTTGCACCATCACCGTCTTCAAATAAAGTATTTTCTACGGTAGCACCGTGAATAGCACATAGAAGAGCAGCACCCAATACTCCGGCAACTCCCATCATATGAAATGGATTCAAGGTCCAATTATGAAAACCTTGAAAAAAGAGGATAAATCGGAAAATAGCTGCTACGCCAAAACTAGGCGCAAAAAACCAACCAGACTGACCTAATGGATAGATCAAGAATACGGAAACAAAAACAGCAATCGGAGCAGAGAACGCAATTGCATTATAAGGTCGTAATTGTACAGATCGAGCAAGTTCAAATTGGCGTAACATAAAGCCTATTAGACCAAAAGCACCATGAAGAGCAACGAAAGTCCATAGACCACCTAATTGACACCAGCGAGTAAAATCTCCTTGTGCTTCAGGACCCCATAATAGTAGCAAAGAATGTGCCAAACTATTAGCAGGCGTAGAAACTGCAGCAGTTAAAAAATTACAACCTTCCAAATAGGAACTGGCCAACCCGTGAGTATACCACGAAGTCACAAAAGTTGTGCCCGTGAACCATCCGCCTAGTGCAAAATAAGCACAAGGAAAAAGCAATAAACCGGACCAACCCACAAAAACAAAACGGTCTCTGCGTAGCCAGTCATCCATAATATCAAATAAAGTTTGTTCCTCTTTGGAAGACTTTCCAAGGGCTATAGTCATAGTAATCCTCCTATTTAACTATTTCAACCTTTTCCGAACACCCTATTCGATAGAATCAAAGGGTATACACTGTTTTATATTGAAATATTTATGGACAATTTTTCATCCATCATCCCTTTCAATAAATCGGGTTTCGAAGATTCCTTATTGGCACGGATTTTATATTGAAACCGAATTACTTATATATAGTAAATGCATGATAATTCGAAGTTGTTTCTATTTCATTTTTTTCTTATCTTTTTTTTTTATCTCAATTCCAATCTATTTTCCACTGGTAGAATGACCAAAATAAAATGTCTTGTACAAACATAGTAAGAATGTTTGGTACATCATAATCGAATTATGCTTTTAAAGATAAAAGGAAAATACTTCCATCTAGAATTCAGACTTACATATCCATTTTTTTTTTTTGAAAGAAAAAAATCATTCGACAGAATATCCAATTAACAACCAAATATGAGAGTATTTGAATAATTTCATGAAGGTTCACTTAATCTACCTCAATTTTCAATATAAGAATAACTTATATTATTAATCAGTCAATGGGTTAGGTTCACTTACTTCTCATTTTTATTTAGTTTTATAAGTAATACGTACTAATTTCAATTAGTAATTCTTCAATGAAAAATACGAAAGTGAAGTATATTATGCCTAATCTTATACTATTCCTCGTCTTATTAGTAGCGAGATATAAGAAAAAAAGTTCTATCTAAAAAAAACAAAATTATATATGTTAGTTGTCCTCAATTATATTAACATGTTCTATTCCGTTATAACAAAAAAAGGTATATTGCAGCTTTTTTGTCTTAATCAAATAAATGTTTAAAATAACAACTGGGCTTTATTGCAAGCAAGAGCCCTTTATCGGGCTTGAACCGATGACTTACGCCTTACCATGGCGTTACTCTACCCCTGAGTTAAAAGGGCTTTTGACCATTTCATTACCAATGGAGAAGTCTATTACATATTCGATAGATGCCAAATAATGGGATCAATAATAGAAATTAATTGAATATAGTTATATTGTCGATCCTGACAACACAAGAAGAATATTCAATAATGAAATATGAAGAAAGATTCTTTTATATTGACAAATTCCTAGGGATTTGAATATTATAACAATAAGTAGGCCCCTATCGTCTAGTGGCCCAGGACATCTCTCTTTCAAGGAGGCAACGGGGATTCGATTTCCCCTAGGGGTACTAGGTAGGCTAGGAAAGTCATTATAGTACCTAATTAGGTACTATAATCAACTTCCCATTTTTCCCTGGGTCGATGCCCGAGTGGCTAATGGGGACGGACTGTAAATTCGTTGGCAATATGCCTACGCTGGTTCAAATCCAGCTCGGCCCAATACCAACTTGATAGATTGAGATAGATATTTATCTATCAGATAAGAAAGGTAATTGGTTTTTGAATCCCCTACCCTACTGTATAGAGAAAGAATCGGGACGAACAGTTTTGATATTATAAATTTGAAAGAGAAAAGTTTTACAAATACGACCCGACGCAGTTTTTTTTTTTATTACAGTTTAGTCAATAAACTGTACCTAGTGGGATTGTAGTTCAATTGGTTAGAGTACCGCCCTGTCAAGACGGAAGTTGCGGGTTCGAGCCCCGTCAGTCCCGATTCAATAAATTGAGCAATTGTTTGAGCGATTCCTACCCCAAACAAGAGCAAAAAAGGGAAATAGAGTAGACTAGAATAGATTTGACATCTTTTTTTACACATTTTGTGTGTGGATTCGCCAAATTATTAGATCCGCAATCTTTTTTTCCTTGAGAAATAAAAAAAGGCGTAGTAAGATAGATCTGTGTTAGGAAGAATACCGTGTATAGATTTACGCTCTGCGTTCATCTCTCATATTTTTGTTTGCTCATCAATTTTTTACTAGACCCTTTTTGGTTTTTGACTATTATCAAAACCATATATCTCTATATAGATAGATCCTGTTCTAATATATAATAGACATTAACATAAAAAAAATATTTGATTGAGACTTTTTTTTGTCAAAAAAAAAAAAAAAAGAGATACTCTATGAGATCAAATCTCGAGTTATTTTAAAACGAAGCGAAAATCAATCATGGAAGTAAATAACCTTGCATTTATTGCTATTCTATTATTCATTGCAGTGCCCACTGCTTTTCTAATCGTCATTTACGCGCAAACGAAGCCTCAAAGTGAACTAGAGTGATTACTTAGAATCTAGAATTAGTCTAAATCGTAACTATAAAAAAGTTATAGCGGTCAGTAGATTTTTTTTGAGAAGAAGTAGTTACAAAACAATTTTCGTTTGTACCACTTATATACAGATTTTGGATAAGTAGATCTAAATTATAATTTGTCTCGTGGGAACTAGACATAATTTCTTACATATCTCTGGAAAAGTTGATGTAAATAAAAACATAGGTGTTATTTTGATTTGAATAATATTTTCAAAAATATTTATAATACGAATACGCATTGTTTACTATTCCATAGTAATATACAAAATTGTATATCGTAAAGGCAAAAAATTGATATGGAAAAGACAGAGCAATAATGCTTCATATGCTTTAACAGATGTATAGTGAAAAATAGTATGGTTCGCTATATAAAACTCTACTTCATATTTAGAAAATATGAAGTAGAATTTTATTTCTAACATGATCAATTTGATATTATAAATCATCTCGTTGATAATTTAGTTTAACGATAGATAAATAATTAATGATAGTAATGATTTAATCATCGTAATAATCATTGTTTATTTGTTTTTAACAGAACGATTAAAAACAGAAGGACTATTCAAATTCTATTAAATTCCACTTCTACCCCATACTACGAGTGAAAGAGAAAAAGTAAAAACTACCATTAGAGCAGCCCAAGCGATACCGACTATATCCATACGAATCCCTCTCTTTTTAAAAACTTAAAAAAAAGTAAAAAAAAAAAAAAAATAATAATATCATTATTGATTCTTGATGATAATTGAACTATTCAAAATAGTGCAAAGTGGGAATCTTCTACCTTCCTATTCTGAAAGGATGAGTCGACAGTAGAGGCTTCTCAAAATTTTTTATTGTAACTAATTACTATAAACTACCTATCAGATCAGACATTAACGAGAAAATTGAATTTTATTTGCTATATTAGCAATAGCACCTGAAGCTACACAAGTTGTCTCCAAAAGACATGGATACAAATAGAGACTTTTGTATTTGTTTACACTACCAAGGCGACACCCAGATTTGAACTGGGGATCGAGGATTTGCAGTCCCCTGCCTTACCACTTGGCTATGCCGCCATCCCCATATCTAGTTTATCCTAAGGTAAAAAGATATTTTGCTTTATTTATCGGTCGGAGATGATATGTAAGGTATTTCACGTATTCTTGTTTATCACTCGGATATGCCATAATAACCAATTTATAGTCCCCAGGTCTAATAGGGGATTTAGACTTTTCCAATAGGAAAAAGAGGAATTGGTTTTCAATTATCTTATTGAAATGGAACCTATAACCTATTAATATCGGTTAGGAATTTAAGTTCCTGCCTTTAGTATAGAATAGGAATTTAGAGTACCCAATTAAGTATACTAAATCCACTTTTGTCTGTCAATAACTAGAGAATTTACAACTATAGAAATATTTACATCATATATCATTTTTAAATAATAAAAGAAAATAGCTTCCTTTTTTTCTTTTTTTTTTGATATAGTGAACAAAACATGTCAATTTTTTGTCGAATTTATTCGTCTAGATTAATGGGGAATACAATATCGAAATATAAAATTGACTATAGAAATATAGGATAGCAAACATTCAATGCGATTAGAAGAAAATAAAGGAATATTTACAATTCCCCAATTTGGTAAAATACAACTTGAAGGATTTTTTCGTTTTATCAATCAAGGCTTAATAGAAGAAATCAATAACTTTTCAAAAATTGAAAGCTCAAATAAAAAGATAAAAATTCTTCTTTTTGGTTCTGAATATAAACTAACAGAACCTTTCATTAAAGAGAGAGATGCTGTATATATGTCTGTTACATATAACTGTCAATTATATGTACCAGCAAGATTGATTAAGAAAACTAAGAAAACTTGTGAAATACAGGACCAGATTTTATATCTGGGAGATATTCCTTTGATGAATTCTAAAGGAACTTTTGTAATAAATGGAAATTACAGAGTCGTGGTCAATCAAATAGTAAGAAGCCCCGGTATTTATTACACTTGGAAACGAAAACCGTCGGGAAACATTATCTGGATTGGCACAATAATTTCAGATTGGGGAGGAAGATCAAGATTAGAGCTTAATAAAAAAAAAGAAAAGATATGGATTCGTATAAACAAAAAAAAAATATCTGTTTTACTTTTTTTATTGGCTATGGGTCTAAATTTCGAAGAGATTTTTAACTATAAGAATGTTAAAGCATTTTTCCAATATTCGAAGGAGTATTATACATACAAGTACGATTGGTATGGCGGGAAGCGGAAAGCTATTTTGAAACTTTATAAAAAACTTTACATAAGTGACGAAAATGAAGAAGAAGGAGAAGAAGAAGAAGAAGAAGAAGAAGAAGAAGAATTGGATTTTGAGTCTATAGATGAAAAAGTAACAACATTTTTTCGAACGAAATGTTTATTAGGAAAGATGGGTCGACGAAATCTGAATAAAAAACTAAGTCTTGATATACCCGAGAACGAAATTTTATTATTACCGTACGATATATTGGCTGCTGTGGATTACCTTATCAAAGTGCAATTTGGAGCAGGTACACCCGATGATATAGATCACTTACAAAATCGATATATTCGTTCTGTAGCAGATTTATTACAAGAGCAATTACGATTAGCTCTATATGATTTCAAAGAAGCAGTTGAAAAAACTATATTACCTGCTGTATCAATCAATGCTAAAAAGAGAATAACTCTTATTAAATTGGAAACTTTAATTTCATTAACGGGTACTTTTCAGAATTTTTTTGGGTTACATCCCTTATCACAATTTTTGGATCAAACTAATCCGTTGTCAGAAATAGTTCATAGTCGAAAAGTGAGCTCTTTGGGCCCTGGAGGATTGACAAGTCGAACGTCTACTTTTCGTACACGGGATATTCATCCTAGTCATTATGGACGTATTTGTCCGATTACGACATCCGAAGGAATAAATGTTGGGCTTATTGGATCGTTATCTATTTATGCAACGCTTGGTCATTACGGCTCTTTACAAAGTCCATTCTATAGGCTATCTGAGAGATCGAACAAAGATCATATGGTTTATCTATTACCGGGAGAAGATGAATACTATCGGATAGCTATAGGAAATTCTCTGGCATTAAATCAAGGGGTTCCAGAGGAACAATTGACTGCAGCTCGATTTCAACAAGAATTTTTATTTTTTGCATGGGACCAAATTCATTTCAGAAGTATTTTCCCTTCCCAATATTTTTCCGTTGGAGTTTGTCTTATTCCTTTTATCGAACATAATGATGCGAATCGTGCTTTAATGGGTTCTAATATGCAGCGTCAAGCACTTCCACTTGTTCAACCTGAGAAGTGTATTGTTGGAACTGGATTGGAGGGTCAAGTAGCTCTAGATTCAGGAAGTGTAGCTATAGCCAAGCAAGGGGGAAAAATAAAGTATATTGATGGTGAAAATATAATCATAACTTCATCTGTTGCTCGAGACAATATAGAAACAGAATTGATTCTATATCAACGTTCTAATAGTGATACTTGTATGCATCAAAAACCCCGAGTTCGCCAAGGGGAATATGTAAAGAGGGGACAAATTATAGCAGACAGTGCAGCTACAGCAGGGGGAGAACTTTCTTTGGGAAAAAACATTTTAGTGGCCTATATGCCATGGGAAGGATACAATTTTGAAGATGCAATACTTATTAGTGAACGTCTGGTATATGAAGACATTTTTACTTCTTTTCAGATCGTAAGATACGAAATTGGAGTTTATTTTACGGACCAGGGCCCTGAAGTAATAACTAGAGAAATACCTCATTTAAATGCTTACTTACTCCGTCATCTGGACGAAAACGGCATTGTAATGATAGGATCTTGGATAGAAACAGGTGATATATTAGTAGGTAAATTAATACTGGAAGCAGAAGAAGACTCACTAATAAATACTCCAGAAGGAAAATTATTACAAGCTTTATTTGATATTAAGGCACCTACTGGAAAAGAAAATTGTTTCAGAGTCCCTAAAGGTGTAAAAGGTCGAGTTATCGATGTGAGATGCTTTCAGGAGTTCGAGGAGGAGGAAGACGATTATCTCGGCGATATTGTAGAAAAAGTTCATGTATATATTTTACAAAAACGTAAAATACAAGTGGGTGATAAAGTAGCGGGAAGGCATGGTAATAAAGGTATTATTTCAAAAATTTTGCCCAGGCAAGATATGCCTTATTTACAAAATGGAACACCAGTGGACATGGTATTAAATCCATTAGGGGTACCTTCACGAATGAATGTAGGACAGATCTTTGAATGTTTACTTGGTTTAGCAGGAAAACTAATGAACAAACATTATAGACTTCCACCTTTTGACGAAAGGTACGAGCGAGAAGCTTCTAGAAAACTAGTGTTTTCTGAGCTTTATAAAGCTAGCGAGCAAACAGCTAATCCATGGGTATTTGAAACTGATAATCCTGGAAAACATAGATTAATTGATGGAAGAACAGGAAAGGTTTTTGAACAACCTGTTACAATAGGAATAGCTTATATATCGAAATTGTGCCATCAAGTTGACGACAAAATTCATGCACGTTCCCGTGGGCCTTATGCGTTGGTTACACAACAACCTCTAAAAGGAAAATCCTCCAGAGGAGGACAACGAGTAGGAGAAATGGAAGTTTGGGCTCTAGAAGGTTTTGGTGTTGCTTATATTTTACACGAGATACTTACTTTAAAATCTGATCATATGGACACTCGTGAAAAAATATTTGGTGCCATTTTCAACGGAGAACCAATGCCTAAACCTACCACTTTTACAGAATCTTTCCGATTGCTCAGTCGAGAACTACGATCTTTAGCTCTAGAATTGAATCATACTACTCTATCTGAGATAGACTTTCAGATAGATAAGAAGGAAGTTTGATCAAAATGAATCAAAATTTATTTATTATGAATGACCAGAATAAACACGAACAACTTCAAATTGGATTAGTTTCTCCCGAGCAGATTCTCGCTTGGTCTGAAAGAACATTACCTAATGGAGAAAGAGTCGGACAAGTGACTGCAGAACAGATTTTAGATTATAGAACTTATGAACCAATAAGAGGTGGATTACTTTGTGAAAGGATATTTGGACCTAGGAAAAGGGGAGTTTGTGCTTGTGTAAAACCTCCAATGATAGAAAATGAGAAGGAAAACTACGACTCCAATTTTTGTACTCAATGTGGAGTTGAACTTGTTATTGATCCTCGAATTCGAAGATATCGAATGGGATACATTAAACTGGCATGTCCAGTTGTTCATATTTGGTATTTCAAACGACGTCCCAGTTATATCGCGAATCTATTAAATAAAACTCGTAAAGAATTAGAAGACCTAGTATACTGCGATGTGTGACTTGATCACAAGCTCCGATTATACAGATCCATAGGAACTGTCATCCTATTCAATCTAATTGGGATGCCCTTAGCTCTGACACGTCCCTCGGCAAGAGGGGCATGAAGCTCAGAATTAGAACCATGTTGATAAAGAGGAATGAATCTAGGGTTAATATCTTGAGTAATATATTAATTTCAATTACTAATTGGACTTCGTAAAAATACTTCTTTTATCAGAAACAGAAACAAAATGGAATCAAAAATCTGTTTCATTTTTATTTTTATTCTAGATCAAAGAGAAAATATGGTTATAGGAGTCTATTCATCGCACATATGCTTCAAATAGTATTGTAACCATCGAAGTAAAACAGAAACCTACAGGATCAATTAATAAAGAGATAGAGACAAGTAAATCCCATATGAATTTCACAATAAATTAAAGAAAAGATCTTTCACAAAGAAATGTATCGTTCAAAAGGGAAAAGACTGCTCATTAATTACATATTTATGTCATAATACGAATTGTAAACCAATAATCGAATTCACTTGGCACTTGAGCAAAGAGTAACTATTTAGTTTTATCACTTGGGGACGAAAACCGTCGGGAAACATTGTCTGTATCAGAGAGCAAAAAACATTTTTTGCATAATGATACATAATCACTTTCCATTTGGGTATAGTTACTTGAGCCGGATGAGAGGAAACTTTCATGTCCGATTCTGAGGGGGGGAAAAAAGATTGTAAAACCTATCCAAATGTTTTTATTACTAGGCCCACAGTTAACAAGCCAACTTTATTGCGATTTCAGGGAAAACTTCGTGAATATGAGTCTAAATCTTGGGCAAAAGATATTGCTTCTTATCTCTCTTGGGATTTTGCGCTATTTCAAGAGCGAGAAATTGCCACTGGAGGAAAAGCTATCAAAGAACAATTAGCTGGTCTAGATCTGCAAATGATTATAGATCATTCATATATAGAATGGAAGGAAATAGATACGAAAATATCTATATTATTGGAGATACAACCCCAATTTTTGAAGAAAGACTCTCCTTTGAAAAAACTATATAATAGTATCAAGAAAAAACTTATTTCACTTCAAAGAAGAAAGGATCGCCTGGTTCGACGGATGAAATTTGCTCAATATTTTATTCAAACAAATGTAGAACCACAATGGATGGTTTTATGCCTATTACCAGTTCTTCCTCCCGACCTGAGGCCAATGTATAAATTAAATGAAGGTGGAGTGATTACTTCGGATCTCAATGAACTTTATCTAAAAGTTATCCGTCGAAATAATAATCTTTTAGAATCCATAGAATGGACTCGTGCATTTCTAATACCAAATTTATTGTTTGATCAAAAGAAATTAGTCCAAAAAGCTGTAGATGCACTTCTTGATAACAGTATAGGCGCGCAACCGGTGAAAGATAGTAAGGATAGACCTTATAAATCGTTCTCAGATTTCCTCCAAGGGAAAGAAGGAAGATTTCGTGAAAATTTACTTGGAAAACGGGTCGATTATTCAGGTCGTTCTGTTATTGTGGTAGGTCCCCATCTCTCATTGTATCAATGTGGATTACCCCGAGAAATCGCAATAGAACTTTTTCAAGCATTTTTAATTCGTGATCTAGTTGAACGACAGATTGCTCCCAATCTAAGAACTGCTAAATTTTTAATTCGAGATAGGAAACCTATTATATGGAACGTACTTAAACAGACTATCCAAAGACATCCCATATTGTTAAATCGAGCACCCACCTTACACAGATTAGGAATACAAGCATTTCTACCCATTTTAATAAAAGAACGTGCCATTCGGTTACACCCATTGGTTTGCGCAGGGTTTAATGCAGACTTTGATGGAGATCAGATGGCTGTCCACGTACCTTTATCTATGGAAGCTCAAGTAGAAGCTCGTTTACTTATGTTTTCTCATCTCAATCTTATCTCTCCAACTATAGGAGACCCTATTTGTGTACCGACTCAAGATATGCTTCTAGGACTTTATAGATCAACTATTCAAAAAAACCAGGGCATTTATGAAAATAGATACCACCCGAATAATTCAAAAAAGAAGATCGTCTCACCTTCGTTTTATAGCTATGATGATGCGCTTAAAGCTTATGAACAAAAACAAATTGATTTAGACAGTCCTTTATGGCTCCGATGGAGGAGAGATATAGATACCTCTATTATTAATTCAGTAAATCGAGAACTTCCTATCGAAGTTCAATATGAATCTTTCGGTACCTTCTACGAAATCTATGATCATTTTCGAATAAGAAAATGTAGAGTGGGGGAAATACTTAATAAATACATTCGAACGACCGTTGGTCGTATTCGTTTTAATCGAGAAATAGAAGAAGCTATAAAAGGTTTGTGGACTTATGATATCCGACAAGAACTGTCACTATTCAGAATTTAATGTTATTAATCTTATGATCCTTTCATTGATGCAGAGATAAAGATTAAAGGAGCTTTGGAGCTTAAACCCATTGCTGATTCCTACTCCCCACCCAAAATGGGGAGATTTTATCCAAAATGGAAATATTTTATTGATACAACCTAAATTTAAAATACCCTCTTTATTCTTATGATACAACCTAAATTCAAAGTACCCTTTCCTTTTGAAGTGCCCTTTTTTAATAAAGGGATGGATAAATTTGTTATGAAGCACCTTATTAAAAGATTCGTAAATCAATTTGGAATGACATATACATCACATGTATTAGATCAACTGAAGATTTTAGGTTTCCAGCAAGCTACCGATGCAGCTATTTCATTAGGAATTGATGATCTTTTAACAACACCAGCTAAACTATGGCTTATCCAAGATGTGCAGCAACAAGGGTTTGTTTCGGAAAGACATCATGATTATGGAAATGTACATGCAGTGGAAAAATTACGTCAATTGATTGAGATATGGCATGCTACCAGTGAATATTTGAAACGAGAAATGAATCCGAATTTTAAGATGACTGATCCTCTTAATCCAGTACATATGATGTCCTTTTCAGGAGCTAGAGGAAGTATATCTCAAGTTCACCAATTAGTAGGTATGAGAGGATTAATGTCAGATCCTCAAGGAAAAATTGTCGATCTACCCATTCAAGGAAATTTACGTGAAGGACTTTCCTTAACAGAATATATTATTTCCTGTTACGGTGCTCGTAAAGGAGTTGTAGATACTTCTATACGAACAGCAGATGCTGGATATCTCACACGTAGACTTGTTGAAGTAGTACAACACCTCGTTGTACGTAAAGTAGATTGTGGTACTATACAAGGTCTTTTTGTAAATCTTATTCAAGATCAAGAAACAATCAAAAATCAATTTGTTCTACAAACACTCATTGGGCGCGTATTAGCAGATGATGTATATATAAAGGGAAGATGTATTGCCACGCGCAATGAAGATATTGGAATTAAACTTGCCAATCAATTCTATTATTTCCAAATACAACCAATATATATACGAACCCCTTTTACTTGCAAAAGTATATCTTGGATTTGTCAATTATGTTATGGTCGGAATACTACTCATAGTAACTTAATCGAATTAGGAGAAGCAGTTGGCATTATTGCAGGCCAATCAATTGGAGAGCCGGGAACTCAACTAACATTAAGGACTTTTCATACTGGTGGGGTATTTACGGGTGATATTGCAGAACATATACGAGCCCCGTTCACCGGAAAAATGGAATTCAACGAAAATTTCGTTTTTCCTACCCGCACCCGTCATGGGCACCCTGCTTATATATGCCATAATAGTTTAGACGTGACTATCGATAATCAATATGAAGTACAAAACTTAACGATTCCGCCAGAAAGCTTGCTATTCATTCAGAATAATCAACTCGTGGAATCGGAACAAATAATTGCTGAGATTCGTGCAAAAAAACCCCCTTTTAAAGAGAAAGTAAAGAAATATATATATTCTGGCCTGACAGGAGAAATGCACTGGAATATCCCTATGCTGTCTAATTTAATAGAAAAGACAACTCATTTATGGGTATTATCGGGAGGGATATATGAATCCGCTTTTCATAAAGATCAAGATCAAGTGGATATTACAGAGCTTCTTCTTTACAAACATAAATCACTTTCGAATTATTCAGTGGATCAGGTGAAACACGAATCAGTTGACTCAAACTGTTTTGAAAGAGGGAAAAAAATCTTCAATTATCTCGAAACTGATCGAACCATAGCTAACGAACATCAAGACTCTATCGATTGCACCATTCTTTTTGAAAATACCAACAATATGAGGGTAAAAAAAGAACTCATCGTGCCATTATGGTGTGATAAACAATTGGGGAAGCGAAGAATCCCTTGTCCTCATTTAATTCTTAGAATGCCTATAGAATCTATTTTCTATAAAAATGAAAATAACAATATTTTTGCTTTTTTGAATGACCCTCGTTCAAAAATGATAAAATATGGGAATATTCTCGGGGGTTATTCAATTGAAAAAGAAAGGAATTTTCTTGAAAATCAATTAGACGGAAGGCCCAGATTAAAAATAAAAAAGGCTTATGTTTCTCTCATTTCAGTAAGAACAAATAAGATCATTATCAATATAATTCAAATTAGCTTGCTGAAATACCCTTCTTTTAATATGGCAAGTTCTCCATTTTTGTTTCATAACAAATTAGGTCACACTAATTCTTTTTTTTCGAATGATCAAAGTAAATTACTTAGTAAGGGAACTATTCGTTCAGTACCTAATGAGAATAAAAAAGATCAATCTTTTATTATTCTGTCTACTTCTGATTTTTTGCAAATCGTTTTGTTTAATGATTCTTTAAAAAGCTTAAATACAGTAAAAAAGTCGGATGCAAATAAAAAAATGGCATTGTCAGGTTTCCTGGGTTATTTACATAGTATTTCTAATCGTTTTCCATACTGTCGTTTGATGACTTATAAAAAAGTATTACTAAATGAACGTTCAATTTCTAACAATGACTCGAATACTTTTCAAGTAGCTAAATGCTATTTTATGGACGAAAAGAGGGAAATTTATAAATTTGATTCATGCAGAAATATTCTTTTCAATTTTAATTTGTACTTTTCCCTATCCAATTTTTTTGAAAAAACATTTCCAGTAGTCAGCCTTGGACAATTTTTTTGCAAAAGTATATGGATATTCGAAGATAAACAACTCCAAGGATCTGGTCAAATTGTAGTTGTTCGTGAGGGATCTTTTATCATTAGATTAGCTAAACCCTATTTGGGTACTCGAGGAGCAACTCATAATAGTTATTATGGGAAAATTCTTTACGAAGGAGATACATTAATAACCATGTCATACGACAGATTAAAATCCGATGATATAATTCAAGGTCTTCCTAAAGTTGAACAATTATCAGAAGCCCGCTCGAATACTTTAATATCGAAAAATCGAAAAAAAAAATTTAAAGAATTGAACAGACACCTGGCAAGATTTTTTGGAAACTTTTGGGGGTCATTCACCAGTGTTAGAATAACTATGGAGGATAATCAGAATCAGTTGGTCAATGAAATTCAAAAGATTTATCGATCCCAGGGGGTACAAATTTCTGATAAGCATATAGAAATTATTGTGCGCCAAATTACATCGAAAGTTTTAGTTGTAGATGTCGAAAAGTCCGAAAATAAAAATTTTGAAAATGGACTAAATAGTCTTTTTTTACCCGGAGAACTCATTAGATTATCACAAGCACAAAGAATGGATCGTGCTCTCGAAAAAAGAATAAACTATCGAACCATTTTATTGGGAATGACAAACGCATCTCTGAATACTCAAAGTTTTCTATCGGAAGCGAGTTTTCAGGAAACTGCTCGGGTCTTAGCGAAATCTGCTCTTCAAGGTCGCATTGATTGGTTGAAGGGCTTGAAGGAAAATGTTATTCTCGGGAGAATGATACCTGTTGGTACTGGATTCAACCGTTTGAAAAAACGGAGTAAAATAGATCCGAGAATGAGTAAGAAAAATATATTTCTAATAAAAGTGAAAGATTTTTTCTTTAAAGTTTTATTGCAAAAACAAAAAAAAAAAGTTCTAAAAAAACTAGTCAAAATAAAGAAAAAATCAAAACGAGTAGGAGTAGTAAAAAAGTAATTTATAAAAAAAGAAATCTAACAATTTGCTTTAATTGTATAAAAATAAATAAAAAATCAAATGAATACTTGTACCAAGTAGGCTACGGCAAGCAATTTAACCCATTCCATTGGAATGTAGGTATTCCAGTTCATATTAAAAAGCAAAAAAAGAAAATGACGAAAAAAAATTGGAACATCAATTTGAAAGAAATGGTAAGAGTAGGAGTTCATTTTGGTCATGAGACAAAAAAATGGAATCCTAAGATGGCACCTTACATTTTTAAAGAACGTCAAAATAGTCATATTATAAATTTGACTTATACCGCTCGTTTTTTATCAGAAGCCTGTGATTTTGTGTTTGATGGAGCAAAAAGAGGAAAACAATTTATGATAGTTGGTACAAAACATCAAACAGCTGATGCAGCTAAATTAGCTGCTTTAGCAGCTCGATGTCATTATGTAAATAAAAAATGGTTCGCGGGTATGTTAACTAATTGGTTTACTACAGAAGCAAGACTTGAAAAATTAAAAAATTTAATGAAAAAAAAAAATACGGGAGGATTTGATCAATTTACGAAGAAAGAAGCAGCAATACTCAGGAGAGAATTGAACAAATTACAGGAAGATCTGGGAGGTATTAGATACATGAAAAAATTGCCCGATATTGTAATAATTCTCGATCAAAAAGGAGAATATACTGCTATTCGGGAATGTAGAACTTTGGGTATTCCCACAATTTGCTTAGTTGATACAGATTGTGACCCGGATCTCGTGGATATCCCAATCCCAGCCAATGATGATGGTAGAGGACCAATCCGACTGATCCTAAATAAATTAATTTTAGCAATTCGCACGGGTAGAGCATTGTAATTCTATAAAAAGTGAATAAACAAAAAAAAAGAGAAGCTAAAACTAAGTTGGCTACTATTCCCAAATCTTATAGAATAGATTAAGATATATTTGTCTAGAAATACAGAAATCTTCTTAATCAATGAAATAATCATTTCATTATTTTATTTCGTAACCTAACTGATGATAGTGAAATAATTGAGGAATCGGTCATTGAACCAAAATCATTTTTTTTTTTGAAATTCATCTTTATATAGAAAGGGTAATATGAATATTGTACAATTTCCTATTAACACGCTGAATTTTTTCTATGAGATATCCGGTGTGGAAGTAGGTCAGCATTTTTATTGGCAAATAGGGGGGTTCCAAGTTCATGCACAGGTACTTATAACTTCCTGGATTGTAATTGCTGTATTATTAAGTTCAGCTACTCTAGCTGTTCAAGACCCACAAATTGTTCCAAACGGAGCTCAAAATTTTGTGGAATATGTTCTCGAATTTGTTCGGGACTTGGCTAGAACTCAGATTGGCGAAGAAGAATATGGTCCTTGGGTTTCTTTTATAGGAACCATGTTTTTATTTATCTTTGTTTCTAATTGGGCAGGTGCTCTTTTCCCCTGGGGAATTTTTCAATTACCTCATGGGGAATTAGCCGCGCCTACAAATGATATTAATACTACAGTAGCTCTAGCTTTGCTCACATCAGTAGCTTATTTTTATGCAGGTCTTACAAAGAGGGGTTTAGGCTATTTTGGTAAATATATTCAACCAACCCCAATACTTTTACCGATTAACATATTAGAAGATTTTACGAAACCTCTATCACTTAGTTTTCGACTTTTTGGAAATATATTAGCTGACGAATTGGTAGTTGCCGTTCTTGTTTCCTTAGTACCTTTAGTGGTACCTATACCTGTAATGTTCCTAGGATTATTTACAAGTGGCATTCAAGCTCTAATCTTTGCAACTCTAGCCGCAGCTTATATAGGAGAATCCATGGAGGGTCATCATTAATTATAATTAATTGGACTTAGTCTTTTAATTCAGATTCATAATAATTTGCTCATTTATAAAACGTTAAATGTTCTTTCCATTTTGATTCCCCCTTAATTATAGTCATAAATGAAAATACTGAATCTCTAAGATCTTAGTAGAAAGATTAAGGATCACCTCACCCGTCGATAAAATCGATAGATAGAATAGATCATATTTGTAGATTCATATCTACATTAATAATATTAATAGGTTTACTAATGGGAATTAGTTTAGTAAACTATGTGTGTATCCCGGTTTCGAGCAATGACTCGAAGGGATACGTTTTATGTACATAGTTTGTCTATATATTCTATCTCTAATTCTTTAGAGATAGAATATTTCATCTAAAAAAGGATATAATATAAGGGTAGAGGATTTACCTATTTTGTATTATCAAATAATTTTTTAATACCATTTCGTCGAATCAAAATTGAGTTGTTTTCAAAGAAAAGAAATTGTTCTCTAGTTGAACGTGAACAATCAAATCAATAGAGAAAACTATCATATTATCCACCATTATTTAATCTAAGAGGAGATTACCATGAATCCTTTGATTTCTGCTGCTTCCGTTATTGCTGCTGGATTATCCGTAGGCCTTGCTTCTATTGGACCTGGCATTGGTCAAGGCACTGCTGCGGGACAAGCTGTTGAAGGTATTGCGAGACAACCGGAGGCGGAGGGTAAAATACGAGGTACCTTACTGCTAAGTTTAGCTTTTATGGAAGCTTTAACTATTTATGGATTAGTTGTAGCTCTAGCACTTTTATTTGCTAATCCATTTGTTTAATCTCGGAGACTTGCTAATCCATTTGTTTAATCTCGGAGACTTGCTAATCCATTTGTTTAATCTCGGAGACTAAAATCCGTATCCTTCGGGATTTTAAGGACCCCCCTTTATCAATTTTCTTGTTCAGCCAATAGGGGAGGGGCTGATCCAAAATAATGGACTTATACGTCACTTGTTTTGGTCAGAAAGACTTGCGACACTCGGAGAAGTAGATAGATTGAGCAAAGTTTTTTTTATTATATCCTTATTTATCGTTATGGGGGACCTGGGACTTACTAAGTACTCGAAATCTGTTTATCCAGAATGAATCGAGTCGGAGAAAAAACTTTGTAAAAGTATCCTTATCTATGAGGGGAGAGCGTATGAAAAATGTAACTGATTCTTTCATTTCCCTAATTTTTTTATCCTCCGCTGAGGGTTTCAGGTTAAATACCAATATTTTAGAAACAAATATACTAAATCTCAGTGTGGTGCTTGGTGTACTGACCTATTTCGGAAAGGGAGTGTGTGCGAGTTGTATATTTGAATAATCTAGCTGGATCCAACCAACTGCATTTTGTAGATAGAAAAGTGCATGATCTCAACGAATTACTTCTAAAAGGGCAAAAAATAAATATGGAAGAACTATAGCATTTCGTAATTGATTGGGAAATTTTTGACCAATCCCAACCAATATGAGAAAATCTTTAGAATGGTTAAAGCTAAACTGCTTGAAGTCCAAGCAAAACTGGTACTCTTTCAACCGCTGTGCTAATATGAGATGGGTTCAAAGGCATAGTTGGAGGTTAATTCGATATATAACATTCATATCAATGGAATTATTCAATCTATCTACTGAAAAATAGTCCTAATCTCCCATCCAATACAATTTTTGGGGTTTAAATGCGGAACCGACGACCTACACAAAAGCGAATTTATTCAAGAAAAAAAATACGAAAAGAAAAAACAACAACTCAGTTGATAACAAAAAAACCCCTTTTGGCAAAAGAGCCCTTCGTAGATTTCGGTCTTTGATAGATTGATCTTTTTTTTTATTTACATAATATGAACGAAAAGGGTAGGCTTGGTAAAAAAAGCCGAGCGGGAAAGCCGAATGAATCGAAAGATTCGTGTTCGGTTTGGGAAGAGATTATTCGTTCAACTTATGAATAGATAATCTACTTTCATTAAGTAATTTATTAGATAACCGTAAACAGAAAATAGTGAGTACTATTCAGAGTTCTGAAGAATTATGTAAAGGAGCTGCTAATCAGCTTGAGCAAGCCCGGGCTCGCTTACGGGAAGTAGAAATGCGAGCGCGTGAAATTCGGGAAAATGGATACTCTCAAATAGAACAAGAAAAAGAGGATCTTATCAATGTTGCTTCTGTTAATTTGAAACAATTAGAAAATTTAAAGAATGAAACCGTTCAATTGGAACAACAAAGAGTAATTGAACAGGTTCGACAACAAATTTCTCGCCAAGCTGTCCAAAGAGCTCTAGGAACTCTGAATAATCGTCTGAATAGTGAGTTACATTTACGTACGATCGAGCATAATATCGACTTGCTGCTAGGCATGAAAAACATAACTGATTAACGTTATATATATATACTAGGTCTTATTTTTCAAAAGAGAATTAACTAGTGTTAATGGTAACTATTCGACCCGATGAAATCAGTAGTATGATACGTAAACAGATTGAACAATATAATAACGAAGTCAAGGTTGTTAATATTGGCACTGTACTTCAAGTAGGAGATGGCATTGCTCGTATTCATGGTCTTGATAAAGTAATGTCAGGGGAATTAGTAGAATTTGTAGATGGTACAGTAGGTATTGCCCTAAATCTAGAATCAGATAATGTTGGAGCTGTATTAATGGGTGATGGTTTGATGATACAAGAGGGTAGTTCCGTGAGAGCAACGGGAAAAATTGCTCAGATACCAGTAAGTGATGCTTATTTAGGTCGAGTTGTAAATGCGCTAGCTCGACCTATTGATGGTAAGGGGAAGATCTCATCTTCCCAATCTCGATTGATCGAATCTCCCGCTCCAGGTATTATTTCACGACGTTCTGTATATGAACCTCTTCAAACGGGTCTTATTGCTATTGATTCTATGATCCCTATAGGACGCGGTCAGCGAGAATTGATTATTGGGGACAGACAGACCGGTAAGACGGCAGTAGCTACAGATACGATTATAAATCAAAAAAATCAGAATGTAATATGTGTTTATGTCGCTATTGGTCAAAAAGCTTCTTCGGTAGCTCAGGTAGTTAATACGTTCCAAGAACGTGGCGCAATGGAGTATACCATTGTGGTAGCGGAAACTGCAGATTCTCCTGCTACATTACAATATCTTGCTCCTTATACAGGAGCAGCTTTAGCCGAATACTTTATGTATAAAGAACAACATACATTAATCATTTATGATGATCTTTCCAAACAAGCACAAGCTTATCGACAAATGTCTCTTCTATTAAGAAGACCACCTGGCCGGGAAGCTTATCCAGGAGATGTTTTCTATTTACATTCTCGCTTATTAGAAAGAGCAGCTAAATTAAATTCGCAGTTAGGTGGAGGTAGTTTGACTGCTTTACCAATAGTTGAGACTCAAGCTGGAGATGTCTCAGCTTATATCCCCACTAACGTCATTTCCATTACCGACGGACAAATCTTCTTGTCAGCTGATCTCTTCAATGCAGGAATTCAACCTGCCATTAATGTGGGTCTTTCCGTATCTAGAGTAGGATCCGCAGCTCAGATGAAAGCTATGAAACAAGTAGCTGGGAAATTAAAATTAGAATTAGCTCAACTTGCAGAGTTAGAAGCTTTTGCACAATTCGCTTCTGATCTTGATAAAGCTACGCAAGATCAATTGGCAAGAGGCCAACGATTACGCGAGTTGCTCAAGCAATCTCAATCAGATCCTTTGACAGTGGAAGAACAAATAGCTATGATTTATACCGGAACGAATGGATATCTAGATGTATTAGAGATCGTACAAGTTAAAAAATTTATTCTTAAGCTGCGCGAGTATTTAGTAAAAAATAAACCCCAGTTTGGAGAAATTATACGTTCTACTGGGACATTCACGCAACAAGCAGAAGATCTCTTAAAAGAAGCTATTCAAGAAAATCTCCAACTTTTTATTATGCTCGAAATAGTATAAAAGAGCTAAATAATCATTTTGCAACATTTAACAAAGCATAACGACGAATTATTACGTCCAATAGGATTTGAACCTATACCTAAGGTTTAGAAGACCTCTGTCCTATCCATTAGACGATGGACGCTTTTTTTTCATTATTCCTTTACTTTATCGATTGGGAATAAAAAAGTATGATTTTTTCTCTATTCACAACGAGATTCGGGAACGAAAGAGAAAGAATAGGTAGGTAACATGGGCATGAAAAATGAAATAAGAATAAGAAATATGAATGAGCGGGTAGCGGGAATCGAACCCGCATCGTTAGCTTGGAAGGCTAGGGGTTATAGTCGACGTTGATTAACGCCTCTAATTCAGAACCGAACATGAAAATTTCATTTCATTCGGCTCCTCTATGAGAGGGAGATAGAAAGGGAGGTCTGATAAAAAAACGCTTTTTCACATAATACATAAATTATTTATGCTCTGCTCCATAACATCTATGTTAGTTGTATTTGTAGTTCTTTCCTCTTAACTTCAGGTGAAGAACCTTAAATAGAAAATACCTATTCACTTGATAGATGATCCCTATAGAAAGATAAGATTTAAAAATTATTAATATTGGGAAAATCTTTCTAATTACTTCGTTTTCTATTTCTACTGATTGCGATCCTAGAGGAAATCAAATTTCACCGAGCTCAAACAAAATCACGGTGACTAAAGTAAACCAAAGTCACTGTTACCTAGCTATTTGACTCCAACTTTTTTTATTCTAGTAGTTGAACATTTAGTTTAGTTACGATGAAAAAGAATATTTTGATATCCATGGATCTTTGATTGATCCGATTAGATAGATCGGTCTAATCCTTTAAAAAATTCTACATTCTGTTTCGCCATCTTGAATGGAAAATATGGTCATTTTATCATTCATTCCAAATTCAAATTACGAGAATGCGCACAATTCCTTTCCTGACCCAGGGTATTCATAGGAGAGGTTTAGAACCTATATAGTAAATAGAGTTTTTTATATAATAAAAATATAAATGAGAGTTGAAAGATCCTTCAACTCTGTTGAATATAATGATAGAACGAATCACACTTTTACCACTAAACTATACCCGCCACAATTTGATTGTATCATACAGATCGATTTTTTGTCCAATAGGAAAAAGAAAAAGTAATTTTTAGATTCTAATAAGAATCTAATGCAAGTTCCGATCATCATATTTTCCTATTCCTGAAAACTTAATAAGAGATAGTTTCTTTTCACTTCTTCCGTCCCTTACCTTATTGTTTTGTTTTTACTCTTACAAGAAAAACCCTCAATCAATATTGTAGGGAATACTCCATGACTAATAGTATGATTTTCTTTAGTAACTAGTCTATTTATAGATAGTTGTTATTATTATTATTAACACATTCTTTAGAATAATTCAAGTAATTTGGAATTAGTTTTTCTTTATGACAGATATAGAAAATAAGAATGATCCACTCTTAGTCTTTGAAATCTCTTTTTTACCCTTCAATATGATCTATACATTTTCAATCCAATCTAGAACATCTCATCCAGATTATAATCTGTAAATAGTTGGAATAAAAAAAATATATATAGCAAGTGCTTATCTATTAATCTTATAATAAGAGATTAAAAATATAATACATAAAAGGAAATATATAGAAATGATATCACAAGGTCAAATTTTGATAGCCCTTTTTATTGCTGTTACTTTTATAATAATGATTTTAGCTTTCAGATTAGGTAGAGCACTGTATTCTTCATAATTTAGTCAATTAATTCCTTATCTAGGAAAGATAATGGCCTGGCCAGATACTGGCCGGGCTAGAAAAAGCGAAAAATTGTTTGAAATGGAATAAAAAAAGAAAATTGGATTCTCACAAATGTTGGTCTTTATTTAGTGAAATGCTATATTCATTTTAGATCTGCCATCTAGGAGAGATGGCTGAGCGGACTAAAGCGGTGGATTGCTAATCCGTTGTACAAACTATTTTGTACCGAGGGTTCGAATCCCTCTCTCTCCGTTCAGTCTGAGATTACTCCTCAAAACCTATAAGGGATTTTGAAAAAATCTACTTTCTAATCTTTTTTTCTATTCTTTACGCCCAGGATTTCGTCCTGGATCGTTTGATAGGAATCCAAAGATAAAGAGAGAAACAAAAAATATCACTACTGTGTAAACGAACAGCTTAAGAGTAAGCATTATGTAATCTCCGAAATTATTCTTATTAGAAAACGGAATAGATCATCAATTTTTGTATCATATATTGGCTATTGGCATTGGCTGAGCAAAGAAAAAAAGCAGATTCAAAATTGAATCTATTCTGTTTCTCTTTTCTTCTTTGCTCGGAATTGAACAGGATAAATAGGAGTTCGAATACTAATTAAACTATCCTAAACTTGTTTAAGATTATCACAATCAACAAAACAATAGAAACAAGTACAGTCTATGTCTAAAATAGAATAAAATTTGGAATAGATAAATTATCATCTTTACTCATTCTTTAAATAGAATATTGAAAGATATGTTATCTTCTAATATTCTAATCACTAGCTAATCACCCAAACTGCAACTGTTATGCCATTGATATTGACTAAAGTTCTTTTGATCTGTCGAGAATAGATGTATCACAAAATAAACATCAGAACAAGGAAAAAGAGTGTTACATCAATTTAGTTAATGAAAATGATCCAATTAGAAATAGTTAAATTGTAACAACTAACTAATCATAAAATGATAGAAAAAAAATATGTTTTTTCCATATCAAGTGATACAAACAAAAATCAATAAAAACTTAGATTATCGTTATCGAAAACTTACGGCAGCTTGCCAAGCAAAGGCTAATAAAAAAAAGAACAGAGGGATAATGGGCATTACATTAACAATTGGATCAAAAATTGCATAAGCTTCAGGCAATTTGGCAAAAAAGGGATTATTCAAATGAAAAGCGGCATCGTCTAGACAAATATGGAAGTTGAGGATAACTGACATTTTGATTCTCCGATGAATAATGTAAAGATCTAAAAGTATTTGGCCAATCAATCGAATTGTTCGACAAGATTAGACTTTTAGTCTTCGAGTTGGAAGGGATCATTTATTATATACAATATTTTACCTATTCTGATAGGGAATGACCAATGAATGTATATTCTTGTTTCTTTTTAGGTTCCCCTATAGTTAGATATCTGATTAACTCCAGAATCTATGCCCCTCCGGTTGTGCATAATTGCATAACGAATCGAATTATAATAATGCAATTCGGATTCAAAACATTGCGTCAATTTATCTTAATGGATTATTATAAAACAATAATGGGGCGTGGCCAAGCGGTAAGGCAGCAGGTTTTGGTCCTGTTATTTCGAAGGTTCGAATCCTTCCGTCCCAGGTGGAACAGTATTATTGAATTGAAAAAAAAAAGACTTATAGAAGGGAAATATGATTTCGATAAGATTCTAAATAGAGAAAGGGATATTTTTGCGGTGTACAATTGGAATACAGATCAAATTGAGATAGAGATAAAGTGAAATTAGCCTATTGGATGTATGCTGGTCCTGCTCATATTGGAACCCTACGAGTAGCTAGTTCTTTCAAAAATGTGCATGCCATTATGCACGCTCCTCTAGGAGATGATTATTTTAATGTAATGCGTTCTATGTTAGAACGTGAAAGAGATTTTACTGCCGCAACTGCTAGCATAGTAGATCGTCACGTACTAGCACGTGGATCTCAAGAAAGAGTTGTGGATAATATTCTCCGGAAAGATAAAGAGGAACACCCTGATCTTATTATATTGACACCTACATGTACCTCTAGTATTTTGCAAGAAGATTTACAGAACTTTGTGAATAGAGCATCCATAATTTCTGATTCCGACGTCATTTTTGCAGATGTTGATCATTATCAAGTAAATGAAATTCAAGCAGCGGATAGAACTTTAGAACAGGTGGTTCGATATTATTTAGATAGATGTCATAGACAAGAAAAATGGGATCAATTTCTCACTGATGTGCCTTCTGTCAATATAATTGGAATTTTTACATTGGGTTTTCATAATCAACACGATTGTCGTGAATTAAGACGTTTATTACGAGATCTGGATATTGAAATTAATCAAATAATTCCTGAAGGAGGATCTGTAGAAGATCTTAAAAAATTACCAAAAGCTTGGTTCAATTTAATTCCTTATCGTGAAGTGGGATTAATGACAGCGGTATATTTAAATAAAGAATATGGGATGCCTTACATATCTATAGCTCCCATGGGAGCTGTAGATATGGCGGAGTGGATCCGCCAGATTCAAAAAAATGTGAATACGTTGACTCTTAGTTCATCGAATAAAAGAGTGGATTATGAACCTTATATCGACGGACAAACTCGATTTGTTTCCCAAGCTGCTTGGTTTTCAAGATCTATTGATTGTCAGAATTTGACGGGTAAAGAAACAGTTGTTTTTGGTGATACAACTCATGCTGCTTCAATCACTAAGATACTTGTTCGAGAAATGGGGATTCGTGTCAGTTGTGCAGGTACTTATTGCAAACACGATGCGGAATGGTTCAAAGAGCAAATTCAAGGTTTCTGCGATGAAATACTGATCACAGATGATCATGCTGAGGTAGGAGATATGATCGCTCACACGGAACCATCTGCAATATTTGGTACTCAAATGGAACGTCATATTGGTAAACGTCTTGATATTCCGTGTGGAGTTATTTCTGCACCAGTTCATATACAAAACTTTCCTTTGGGATACCGACCTTTTTTAGGTTACGAAGGTACTAATCAAATAGCTGATTTAATTTATAACTCATTTGCTCTGGGTATGGAGGACCATCTTCTAGATATTTTTGGTGGTCATGATACTAAAGAAATAATATCCAAATCTATATCTACGGATATAGGCCTAATTTGGAATCCTGAAAGTCGACTAGAATTAAGTAAAATTCCTCGTTTTGCCAGAGAAAAGGTGGAAAGAAATACTGAAAAATTTGCACGACAAAAGGGGATTGAAACCATTACTGTCGAAGTAATGTACGCAGCTAAAGAAGCATTGAATACCTAGCTAACTAAACCAATTAATTCTAAAAAATGTATTCTAGAAATTGAGTGAATGACTATTCATAATTACATATCTATTTTAGGATCGGATAAGAGATCTATCTGTATGATAAAAATTTGTCTTAAAACGATGTGGTAAAAAGCAACGTGTGACTTAAACGACATGATTAGTTCTGTGGATTATGACATCCGCCATTTTGACGCGAAGATACTCTTAGCTCGACATTTATAAAAAAAAAGATATAGGAGCTTGGTATCAACTTTTTTTTCAGCTAGGGGCAGAATCTAGGGTTAATTGAAGTGAAATCAATGAGCTACCTATCGAATTTGACGTTAAGTCTCGAAGAGCTCTTCAGGAATTTGGGTTCAATCAATAAGAATAAAACGAGTTTTATTTATTTATTTATAGTGCTATTGTATAATTTATCAAATTAGTAACTCAATTTACAGTAAATTGTGTCATGGTATTTTTCTGCAAAAATTTATCGTTTTAAACGCGTTTTCAATTTTTTTTTATTTATTAAAAAGGGGGTATTCTAAATAATGCGTCTACGTTTAGCTTTAGATCATATAAAATTTAGTTATTATATAAGTTTTGTATCATGGTTGTCTTATTATTATCCATTTATATTTGTTTTATTATATCTTCATTTCATGTATTTTATTCCTGTGCGATCTTTTATAGGGAAGCACATAAGGATTTTTGTTAAGCGGTTCTTCAAGAGAAGGAGAAGAAATGAAAAAGATTAGAATTGTGAGAACGAACTGAATGAATGAAACAAAAAAATGATAAACAATTGTTATCGTTTTTTATTCATTAAATAGAATAATAAATTTGTACTTTTTTTTACTTTACTGCCATTTCTAACGATCTTTTCTTTATATTCCTAATCATTTTTCATCTTAATATAATGTCAATCCAACAATCCTTCCCAACATTTCGGGATTGACAATAGCATATTTTTTGGATATAATAAATCCGCTATTTCTTTTTTTTTATGGTGAATTCGTTCAACGGATCAGATTTTTTCTGATCCGGAAAGATCACTTGATTTGATTAAGAAATGGTAAAGTTCGATTCGATTATTAATATCCTTGATGATTTATTGTAAAGGTTCTATTTCTGATCGATTGAATCAAGTAACTGCTCTACTTCGACTGTATCTATACATAATAAGGGTTGCTAACTCAATGGTAGAGTACTCGGCTTTTAAGTGCGACTATGGTCTTTTACATGTTTGGATGAACTATTAAATTCGTCTATACCATCGGTAAAATTAGTAAGACTACGACTGATCCTGAAAAAACAAAAATGGAAAAAGCAGCATGTCGTTCTAAGAATCTCGACTTTCGTTTTTGATCAGCAGAAGCGGCGGATCAAGGAATTCAATGCATATACAAATAATAATGTATACAAATTATTGACATGTGTATACAATTTAATTTGAACAAATGAATTTCGTTTGAAATAAGATCAAATAAATTCGAGAGTGCGAGTGATTAAGTCAAGTGAGTTAATGGATAAAGCTGGATGGCTTGAATCATAAGTAAAACCAGAAGAACGAGCTTCTGTTCCTCATTTCAACGAGGAATTCCCTTTACTAATCGGAAGTTAAAAGCCTTTTAGTAACCGATAAAGGAAGTTTTTCCCTGTAGTAAATTAGGGTTTTCTACATTCACCATGAGTCCTAAGTACTCGAAAACAAATGTGTAAGAGAAATAGTGTACTGACCATGTTAATTCTATTCCATGAGTCAGGAGAGCGATCGGACTGCCAAAATAATAAATTTTCATTCTTCCTCATGACGAATGAAGATCTATGCGAAGAAAAATATCTATCTGATAGACATTTTCTATTATGTTCCAACTAGATCGCACCATGTATTATCTTGAATAATCCAACAGGTTATTCTTAGGTCCGGGGGTTTAAAAAATGGATGACTTCCAAAGAAATTCAAACAAACATCGATCTTGGCAACAATTCTTTTTATATCCGCTTTTTTTTCGGGAAGATCTTTACGCAATTGCTCATGATCATCATTTAGATAGATCTGGTTCCGAGGAACCGACGGAAATTTTAGTTTCTCATTTTTTGAGTTTCCTGGCTGTAAAACGTTCAATACGTCGAATACGTAAACAGAATAATTCAATTAGTTTATTCGGGAATTCCGATTCAAATCAATTCATTGAATACAATAAGAATACTTTTAAATCGATACTAAAAGGGTTTACAATTGTCTTGGAAGTTTCGTTCGCAATGCGATCAAAACATTTCATAAAAGGAATGGATGGATGGAATAGTCTCCGATCCATCCATTGCATATTTCCTTTTATGGAGGATAAATTACCACATTCCAATTATATATCAGATATACGAGTGCCCTATTCAATTCATCCGGAAATTTTGGTTCGACTTTTTCGTCGCTGGATCCTAGATGCTCCTTCTTTGCATTTATTACGATCGATTCTCCATGAATGTAGTTTTAGTAAAGAAAATTTGCAGAAATCTCTGATTACACAGAGAGAAAATACGTTCTCCCTGTTCCTTTGGAATTCTTATGTGTATGAATGCGAATCGTTTTTAATTCCTCTTATTAAACGATTTTTTAATTCACAATCATTGTTATATGAATCTTTTCCGGATCGAACTCATTTTGAGAAAAAGATCAAAGATATTGTTATATTTCCTCCTCAAAAAATTTCAACAAAAAAGATCTGTTTGTTGAAGGATTCTTTCATCCATTATGTGAGATATGGAGAAAGATCCCTTATAGCTCTAAAGGGTACGCATCTTCAAGTGAAAAAATGTAGATATCATCTGTTTCATTTTTGGCAATATTATTTTCATCTTTGGTTTCAACCGTATAGGATATGCAGTCTTGAATTATCCAAGATTTCTTTTTCTTTTTTAGGGTTTTTTATGCATGTTAAAATGAGACCTCTCGTGGTTAGAGCCAAAATGCTAGATGATTTATTCATTACCGATCTTATTACCAGTGAATTAAACTCAACAGCTCCGATTAAATCAATTCTTTTTTCTTTAGCTAAAGAAAAGTTTTGTGACATCTCAGGGTGGCCAATTAGTAAATTGTCTTGGACCAGTCTATCAGATGATGATATTCTCGATCGATTCGATCGAATTTGGATAAATCTTTTTCATTACTACAGTGGATCCATCAATCAAGATGGTTTATATCATATAAAGTATATACTTTTAATTTCATGTGCTAAAACTTTGGCCTGTAAACATAAAAGTACTATACGTGTAGTTCGAGAACAATTAGGTTCGGAACTCTTTACAAAATCATTTTCAAAAGAAAGAGAATCCATTTCTTCGTCCTTTTCAAAAACTCGTTCACAGAGAGAACGAATCTGGAATTCAGAAATTAGCCAGATAAACCCCCTGGCTAATTTCTGGCAAAAGATGCAGAATAAACAAATAGAAAACTGATTTTGACCAATGAAATGCTTATTGAGAAATTGCCAGGATCAATTTATGATGCTATAGATCTTTTCCAACCGGAAATCCAACCAAATGATGGATCAAATCACTACATGGAGAAAGCCGTGTGCAATGAAAATTGCAAGCACGGTTTGGGGAGAGATTTCTTGCTCCTATTAAAAAGAGCAGATAATCCACTCCATCCGATGAGCTCCGGGTTCAAGTCCCGGGCAACCCAGAGTACCAGAATCTAGCACCTAAAAGTATTTTGTCTACTTATTGCAGATCCAATGCAATTCAATGTTATCCATTGCTCTTAACAAGCAAGATAGGTAGCATCCCACTATTCGGGAATCATCCTTAAGAAATGAAAGGGTCTTTCTTACCCATCGAAAGAGTTTTGTCTAATCACATTTAACTCCAAGGTAATAATATTTATTACCTTGAATCATAAAGAAAGAAGGAATCCCAATAGAGCGCATTAATGCCTACGGTATTAATATCTACGGATACTATTGAAAACCATTTCAATATATGTGCATATAGTTTATGGAAGGAAGAGGATACTATGAATTTTATGAATATTTATAACCATGTCAAAATGTTGGTTGACATACAGATATGACTCATATTATACTGTTAAATAACAAGCCTTATGTGTATGCTTGGGAGCTTCTAATGATTAAATAAACCAAGTTATAACCATGACCGCAATTCTAGAAAGACGCGAAAGCGCAAGCCTATGGAATCGTTTTTGCGATTGGATCACTAGCACTGAAAACCGTCTTTACATTGGATGGTTTGGTGTCTTGATGATTCCTACCCTATTGACTGCAACCTCTGTATTCATTATCGCTTTCATTGCCGCTCCTCCAGTAGATATTGATGGTATTCGTGAACCTGTTTCCGGTTCTCTTCTTTATGGAAACAATATTATTTCCGGTGCTATTATTCCTACCTCTGCAGCCATCGGTCTGCATTTCTATCCCATCTGGGAAGCAGCTTCTGTTGATGAATGGCTATACAACGGTGGTCCTTATGAGCTAATCGTTCTACACTTTCTACTTGGTGTAGCTTGCTATATGGGTCGTGAGTGGGAGCTTAGCTTCCGTCTAGGTATGCGTCCTTGGATTGCTGTTGCATATTCAGCTCCAGTAGCAGCAGCTACTGCTGTTTTCTTGATTTACCCTATTGGTCAAGGAAGCTTCTCTGATGGTATGCCTCTAGGAATCTCTGGTACTTTCAATTTCATGATTGTATTCCAAGCTGAACACAATATTCTTATGCATCCATTTCACATGTTAGGTGTAGCTGGCGTGTTCGGCGGCTCTCTATTTAGTGCTATGCATGGTTCCTTGGTAACCTCGAGTTTGATCAGGGAAACTACCGAAAATGAGTCTGCTAATGCAGGTTACAAATTTGGTCAGGAAGAAGAAACCTACAATATTGTAGCTGCTCACGGTTATTTCGGCCGATTGATCTTCCAATATGCTAGTTTCAACAACTCCCGTTCTCTACATTTCTTTTTAGCTGCTTGGCCAGTAGTAGGTATCTGGTTTACTGCTTTGGGTATCAGCACTATGGCTTTCAACTTAAATGGATTCAATTTCAACCAATCTGTTGTTGACAGTCAAGGTCGTGTAATTAACACTTGGGCCGATATCATTAATCGTGCTAACCTTGGTATGGAAGTTATGCACGAACGTAATGCTCACAACTTCCCTCTGGATCTAGCTGCTGTTGAAGCTAATTCTATAAACGGCTAATTATTCAAGATGGATTGTTAGTGTATTTCAATCCTAAAAAGAAAGCAGTACCAATTTGGTACTGCTTTTTCCGTCTAATTTTATAGTTATTGCGAGCGAACAGAGCACAATAACTATAACTGTGCATCCAGCAGGAATTGAACCCGCGACTTCCCAATTATGAGTTGGGTGCTTTTACCATTCAGCCATGGATACATAATATCAATTATTAATTTGTAGCGAGTATTGGCTCAGATCTTTTTTTTAATACCCAAAACAAAACTATTAAAAAAAAAAAATGTCAATGTCACTAACTTGTGTGAGAGTTGCATTGCAAGTGCAACAAATTAATAACTATTCTAAATAATAGAATAGTTTCATTATTAGTTGGTTTTCGGGGCTTAGAACCATCCATTCTTGAAATGGAATGACCGTAGACAGAGACTGTCAATTAGTTTGGGGCGGACGTAGCCAAGTGGTTCCAAGGCAGTGGATTGTGAATCCACCACGCGCGGGTTCGATCCCCGTCGTTCGCCCGGTAAAAAAAAAAGTCGACCGGATTCAATTCATTGTGATTTTCTATAATGAATCAAATGATGAGTGGTTGACGATACATTTGTGTATATATGTTATTACATACATATAACAAAATATAAGAATAAAATATAGATATTTTTTATTTTCTAAAAAAAAAAGCTGAATCGACGGTAAGATTGGGATCTTTCCAAAACAACTATTTCTTATGGTGATTTCAATTTATTCATTGAATAACGATACACGACACATTTAACATCATATATAACATAACAAAAGCATTCATTTGCAGGCCCAAATCGAATCCCAAACCTATCTTATCCTCTTCTCATTTGTCATGCAGTAAATTATTCTATTATTTGAATATAGAGAAATAAGTCTTAATTAGCGGGGAGTTCCCGTTTCAAATTAATGAAAAAATTTGCATTTATTGTGGAAATGAAGGATTCTTTGCTTGGCTTCCTCCATTTACTCAGGATAAAATGAGGGTGAGGGAGCTAAAAAAAAAAAAACACACACAATGTTACAAAGAATGTAATGTAACATACTAGAATTTATTTACTGTTATCAAATAAGGCAAAGTTAAACTCAAAATTAGATCAAACGAATAATAAGTTCGGAAGATAAAAAATAAAGAAAAGGAGATCAAAAGATGAAAATAGCAGTTTATGGAAAAGGCGGAATCGGTAAATCAACCACTAGTTGTAATATTTCAATTGCCCTAGCTAGACGTGGGGAAAAAGTGTTACAGATTGGATGTGATCCTAAACATGATAGTACTTTTACTCTTACAGGATTTTTGATACCTACAATTATAGATACTTTGCAGTCCAAAGATTATCATTATGAGGATATTTGGTCCGAAGATGTCATTCATAAAGGTTATGGAGGGGTAGATTGTGTGGAAGCTGGGGGGCCGCCTGCAGGTGCTGGATGCGGGGGATATGTGGTAGGAGAGACTGTGAAATTGTTAAAAGAATTAAATGCATTTTACGAATATGATATAATATTATTTGATGTATTGGGTGACGTGGTTTGTGGAGGTTTTGCTGCTCCGTTGAACTATGCAGATTACTGTCTCATTATTACAGATAATGGATTTGATGCATTATTTGCAGCTAATCGTATTACTGCTTCTATAAGGGAAAAAGCTCGTACACATCCACTCCGATTAGCAGGTTTGGTTGGAAATCGCACATCTAAAAGAGATCTTATCAATAAATATGTAGAGGCCTGTCCAATGCCCGTAATAGAAGTGTTACCTCTTATTGAAGATATTCGAATTTCGAGGGTCAAGGGGAAAACTTTATTTGAAATGGTTGGATCCGAACCATCTCTTAACTATGTATGTGAATATTATTTAAACATAGCGGATCAAATATTGTCCCAACCAGAAGGTATTGTGCCAAAGGAGATTCCAGATCGGGAATTATTCAATCTACTCTCTGACCTTTATCTCAATCCTATTGATGAGGAGAAACATCAAAATAATAAGGAAAATTTACTTGGGTTTACGACGATTTAATCCACATAGTTATAATAATTTATGTCAGTGAAAATTGATGAAACTCTCATTGTCGAATGTGAGACAGGTAATTATCATACTTTTTGTCCAATTAGCTGTGTATCTTGGTTATATCAAAAAATTGAAGATAGTTTCTTTTTAGTTGTGGGTACAAAGACATGCGGTTATTTTCTGCAGAATGCACTTGGAGTAATGATTTTTGCAGAACCTCGCTATGCAATGGCAGAATTGGAAGAAGGAGATATCTCGGCTCAATTGAATGATTACGAAGGATTAAAAAAGCTCTGTATTCGAATAAGAAAAGATAGAGACCCTAGCGTGATTATATGGATAGGTACTTGTACTACAGAGATAATAAAAATGGATTTGGAAGGTATGGCACCCAAACTAGAATGGGAAATTGGAATCCCAATTCTAGTGGCAAGAGCGAATGGACTCGATTATGCCTTTACTCAAGGAGAAGATACTGTGTTAGCTGCCATGGCACATCGTTGTCCAGAACCGGAATTCTCCGTTCGTGAACGAAAAGAAACTATACAACATTTTTTGACTTTTCATTCTAGAAAAAAAGAGGAATTGGTTGAATATGCAAATCACCCTTCCTTAGTTCTTTTTGGATCTTTGCCGTCCAACGTCGCTTCTCAACTCAATTTAGAATTAAAACGTCAATCCATCAAGGTATCAGGTTGGTTACCTGCTCAAAAATATACCGATCTTCCATCATTGGGTGACGGAGTTTATGTTTGTGGTGTTCACCCATTTTTGAGTCGGACAGCAACAACTTTGATAAGACGCGAAAAATGTCAATTAATTGCAGCTCCTTTTCCTATTGGTCCAGACGGAACGCGTGCTTGGATTGAAAAGATTTGTCCTGTATTTGGTGTTGAACCCCAAGGTTTGGAGGAAAGGGAGGAACGAATATGGGAAAGTTTAAAAGATTATCTTGATTTGGTAGACGGTAAATCTGTCTTTTTCATGGGAGATAATCTGCTAGAAGTTTCTCTAGCAAGATTCTTAATTAGATGTGGAATGATTGTTCATGAAATTGGCATTCCATATATGGATAAACGATATCAAACTGCTGAATTATCACTTTTACAAGATACATGTATAAAGATGTGTGTACCAATACCACGAATTGTGGAGAAACCGGATAATTCGAATCAAATACGACGTATACGCGAATTACAACCCGATTTAGCTATCACGGGAATGGCTCATGCTAACCCGCTAGAAGCAAGAGGAATTAGTACTAAATGGTCAGTGGAATTTACTTTTGCCCAGATTCATGGGTTTGCCAATGCAAGAGATGTACTTGAATTGGTTACCCGACCTCTACGTCGTCAGAAAAATTTAGAAGACTTGGGTCGAACCACTTTGGTCAGAAAAGAAGAAGTTTAAATTTAAGATAATTTAATCCATCTAATTTGATTTTAATTCTTATTATTATAAGAACGGGAGATTTGAAATGATTATAGAAATCATTTCAAATCTCCCGTTATTATATGACTTTTGTATTAAAGTCATTTCTCTAACATTCTTTATTTTATTTTTTGAGATAAACTTAGACAAATGTAGTGTAGAGGTACGTATAAAGCACGAGATTAGAAAAATTGATATCAAAACTCTATTTTTCTATTATTAATAGAATGGAATTGAAATTGATAAATTTTATTGTTTTAGAATATATATTCTAAATATATTGTTTTAAAATATATAGAAATATAATTCTATAGAATATTGCTATTTATTGTTTAATGTTTTAATCTATTTAGATGGGATATACATAGATCAATACATATAGATCTATGTTTACGTGGATAAACTCTTTTTAAAAAAGTATGTTTCTCTTTTTTTTTTGCACTCAATGAGAATCTTGTATTTCATAAAAATCAGGTGCAATATAGTCTTTGCGCAAAGGCCACCCAATCCAACTTTCTGGCATCAATATACGTTTTAGACATGGATGACTTTCATAAAATATTCCCAACATATCATAAGATTCCCGTTCCTGGAAATTAGCACCTTTCCAAATACATAGAACAGACGGGATTCTGGGATCTCCCCTTGGGACAAATACTTTTATACACACCTCTTCGGGTTCATCTGCATTATCGTTTATTCTCGTAAGATGATATACACTAGCTAAGGAACCTCCTGGTGCTACATCATAAGCGCATTGAGAACGGAGATAATTAAAACCATAAACATATAAAGCAACGGCTACAGAGACCCAATCTTCAGATTTGATTTGTAATGTTTCTGTGCCTTGGTAATCAAAACCCAAAGGTCTATGAGCTAACTTATGCTTGGCTAGCCAAGCAGATAACCGACCTTGCATTTGATTACTATTTATTGTCAAAGTATCTGCATAAGGATTTGACATTTTTCATGGAATTTTAAAAATTTATTTCCTGCTCGTTACTTTTTACTAACGATTATTCATTCGCCAGCAAACTCTCGTATTTTAAAATGTTTCAAAGGGTATGATATCTCTGAAATCGATTCAGATGTTTTGGGAGTGATCTCTAAAGTTGATTTACGAGATTCATAAGATTGATGAAAAAACTTATCCTCCTTATTTTCAATAATAATACTGGATCCAATATGAAATCTATGCTTTCTACTGAAATACCTCTTTGTTTGTTGAAACTCATATCTATCTTCAGATATTTCTTGAGCTATTTTTTCACGAAGTTTTATTATAGCATCTATAATAGCTTCTGGTTTAGGAGGACAACCCGGCAAATAGATATCTACAGGAATTAACTTATCTACTCCGCGAACGGTACTATAAGAATCTGTACTAAACATTCCTCCTGTAATAGTACAGGCTCCCATAGCAATTACATATTTTGGTTCCGGCATTTGTTCATATAATCTCACTAAAGAAGGAGCCATTTTCATGGTAACAGTTCCGGCTGTTATAAGTAGATCGGCTTGCCTAGGACTGGATCTTGGCACCAAACCGTAACGATCAAAGTCGAATCGCGAACCTATTAATGAAGCAAATTCGATAAAACAACAACTAGTACCATAAAGGAGCGGCCATAGACTAGAAAGTCTCGCCCAATTGGACAGATCGTTTAGAGTAGTGGAAATCACTGAATTTGGAGTTGCTTGATGAAGCAAAGATGATTCTATAGGATTTATCGCCGGCTTTAGATTGAGATAATTTTCTACTCGTCTTTTATCATTCCAAAATTTGGGGGTTAAGACCATTCCAATGCTCCTTTTCTCCATGCATAAACTAAACCAACAATTAAGATGATCACGAAAATAAAAGCTTCTATAAATGTAAATAGACCCAAAATATCAAAACTCATAGCCCACGGATAGAGAAAGACTGTTTCCACATCAAAAACAACGAAAACTAAAGCAAACATATAATAGCGAATTCTAAATTGGATCCAAGTATCCCCCATTGGTTCTATACCTGATTCGTAACTAGTGGCTTTCTCCGGCCCTTTATTTATTGGAGCCAAACTTCTTGAAATTGAGAATGCCAGAATCGGAATAAGACTGGATATGGATAAATATATCCAAAAAGTATCATATTCAGAAAATAGAAACATAAATAGATGATTCCTGTTTTGTTTAAATAAATCGAATTCTTTTATTTGTTGTATTGTCCATTTATTAAATCGCTTCTCTCCCTTCCCGAATGATTCATTATCATTTTTGTATATTAATTCAATGTTTCGTCTGTGACTTAACACGGAAATGAATAAAAGAATATTTTTTATTTAATACAAAAAAATTAGGAAATGGTTCGAACCCGTGCAATTCGGCAGACTTCACGTTGGTTCGTGTTGTAACGTGTTAATATGGTTTGATGTAAGGGAATTTTATCTATTGAAATAAGGGAGCTTTCAGGGTCGTTGTTTCTAACGATGTGAGATGTGTTAACAAATTAAAAAGACAACCGAGTTCGATTAGAATATTGATTCTAATCGATAGGTACCGATCCACCCGTGGAATATAGAAAATCTTTCATAAACAAAATAAAAGGATTATGTATGTGCCCATATTTAGTTCGACACGATGTCCGATCTGTTCTTCTTTATAACAGAGATATTGAAGAATAAGAGTCTGCTCTGGATCGCAGTCGAAAGACTATTTATTCTATTATGAATAATTCCAAATTTTTTTATTTTCGTATTTCCTCTTTACTTTTTCTTTAATGATCTTCTGTATAAGTCGTCAGTTCCTTTAAATAGCAAATAAATTGGATGCTTTTTTTTTTCATTTAAAACTAGCATCGGATCGTAGGGACAATATGAGCGAGAAAACATAGAAGAGTTTTTTAATTGTATAGGGCTATACGGGCTCGAACCGTAGACCTTCTCGGTAGAACAGATCAAATTTCTTATTACCAAAATGATTTGAACTGTTCCAAGAACCCAACATGCATTTTTATTGCATTGGGCTCTTTCATTAACTGATGGAAAAATCAGTTAGTCTGCCATTCTTTTCCGGAACAGATAATAAGATGGCTCCGTTTGCTTGAAACGAATCATTTTTCGGAAGCAATCCCAAAGTGCTTCAAAAGATTCCCTTGACGTAGGTCTGTCATGCTTAGACATAGATTCTCCAAATGGAGTCTCTCTCACCCCAAAATAAGAATATGAGACTTCATACACCTCAAAGTTCATAGAGCGAAAAGAAATGTTTTTTTGAGATCCTCGTACGTATTATACTCATTATGTCTGACATTGAATGCCCCCGAGATTGACCATATCAACTAGATCTATAGTTCGAATCATACAACGAACTTCATCTTTGTCATGCTATTGTTCTCCTAATTCATAGAGTAAGACTCAAATATATTTTATGAACCGAATGAATCAATAAACTCTTCTGAAAACCATTGGCGCACGTGTAAACGAGGTGCTCTACCTAGCTGAGCTATAGCCCTTCACAGTTTAGTCCTAAAAATATACTAATAAAATAGATCACTTTCTGTCAAGATGATATTTGATTTAATCATTCTTAAGGGCATATTGTTTATATATCTAATTATGCCTAGAATTTAGGTATGACTCAATAAAGAACCTACTTAACTCAGTGGTTAGAGTATCGCTTTCATACGGCGAGAGTCATTGGTTCAAATCCAATAGTAGGTAAAACTTATTTGCTACGATTTATTACTCAACTCAATCGGAGCAAATAAGTTTTACTCTATTTTGAATAAAAAAAATTCGTTAATAAAAAATAAAAATTCATTCCATTTTAAATAATGATAATGAATCCATTTTGAGATCATTATCGAAGTTGAACTTTACAAAGAAAGAGATTACTAAGTAAATTGAAGTTAGAACTCCAAAATGATTATTGACTGATCAACTCATTACAGAGCATTTGTGTTTTTTTAGGCTTTTTTTTTGCTAACAATTAGCAATTGGAATCAATATCCTATTTATTATTTATGAGAACCAATCCTTTTATTTTTGGGGTTTCCGCACTTGTCGAAAAGAAGGCAGGACGTATTGCTCAGATCATCGGCCCAGTACTAGATGTATCTTTCCCTCCAGGTAGTATGCCTAGAATTTACAATTCTTTGATAGTTAAAGATAACGATACAACTGGTCAACCAATAAGTGTGACTTGTGAGGTACAACAATTATTAGGAAATAATAAAGTTAGAGCTGTCGCTATGAGTGCTACAGACGGTTTGATGAGAGGAATGAAAGTAATTGATACAGGAGGGCCACTTAGTGTTCCAGTTGGTGAAACTACTCTCGGGAGAATTTTTAATGTTCTTGGGGAACCCGTGGATAACTTAGGTCCTGTAGATGCTCTCACAACATCTCCTATTCATAGATCTGCTCCTGCCTTTACACAGTTGGATACCAAATTTTCAATCTTTGAAACAGGCATTAAAGTGGTGGATCTTTTAGCTCCTTATCGCCGTGGGGGAAAAATTGGATTATTCGGGGGAGCTGGAGTAGGTAAAACAGTCTTGATTATGGAATTAATCAACAACATTGCTAAGGCTCATGGAGGGGTTTCTGTGTTTGGTGGAGTAGGAGAACGTACCCGTGAAGGAAATGATCTTTACAAGGAGATGAAAGAATCGGGAGTCATTAATGAACAAAATATATCCGAATCCAAAGTAGCTCTGGTTTATGGTCAGATGAATGAACCACCAGGAGCTCGTATGAGAGTAGGTTTAACTGCTTTAACTATGGCTGAATATTTCCGAGATGTCAATAAACAAGATGTACTTCTATTTATTGACAATATCTTCCGTTTTGTCCAAGCAGGATCAGAGGTATCCGCATTATTAGGCAGAATGCCTTCCGCAGTGGGTTATCAGCCAACTCTTAGCACGGAAATGGGTTCTTTACAAGAGAGAATAACTTCTACGAAAGAAGGGTCTATAACCTCCATTCAAGCAGTTTATGTACCTGCAGATGACTTGACTGATCCCGCTCCTGCTACAACATTTGCACATTTAGATGCTACTACTGTACTATCGAGAGGATTAGCTGCCAAGGGCATCTATCCAGCGGTAGATCCGCTAGATTCCACATCAACTATGCTCCAACCTTCGATCGTAGGCGAAGAACATTATGAAACTGCGCAAGGAGTTAAACAAACTTTGCAACGTTATAAGGAACTTCAAGATATTATAGCTATTCTTGGATTAGACGAATTATCAGAAGACGATCGTTTAATCGTGGCAAGAGCAAGAAAAATTGAACGATTTTTGTCACAACCCTTTTTTGTAGCAGAGGTATTTACCGGTTCCCCCGGTAAATATGTGAGTCTAATAGAGACGATTAGAGGTTTTCAAATGATCCTTTCCGGAGAATTAGATGGTCTACCCGAACAGTCTTTTTATTTGGTAGGTAACATTGATGAAGCTACCGCAAAGGCTATGAACTTAAAAGAAATTTAAAGAAAAAAAAAATGAACCTAAATCTTCGTGTACTCACTCCCAATCGAGTTGTTTGGGATTCAGAAGTTCAAGAAATAATAATTACTACCAATAGTGGTCAAATGGGTGTATTACCTAATCATATTGCAATTGTAACAGCTTTGGATATAGGAGTCATGAAAATACGACTCAATGCCCAGTGGTCCACTATGGCTTTGATGGGTGGTTTTGCCAAAATAGACAATGATGAAATCACATTATTGGTAAATAATGCAGAAAGAGGTATTGATATAGATCTTCAAGAGGCTCAGGAAAGTTTTAGACTAGCGAAAGCTGATCGTGCGCGAGCTGAAGGCAAGAGACAAGCAATCGAGGCTGATGTGGCTCTCAAAAGAGCTAGAACACGACTAGAGGCTGCTGATGCAATTTTATTAAGATAAAGAATTAATCTACGAAATTGTATCCAATCCTAAGGAAGTCTTTAACTGTCTGAGCCAATAACTAGGCACATTTTCACCTATGCCCATGCCGTCTGCTATTGCAATTTTTTTTTTTTTATTCTTCGCCTAAAGTGAAGAAATCTATCACATTTCACTATTAATAATAGAATAAATTGGAATTGCCGAAAGGTCCTCAGGTCAAACTAAGAAATTGGGTTGCATCATACATACAAAACATGATACAATATAACTTGAATGAAAGAAAAAAAAACCTTTTTGACAATAGAGGCTACAAAATGAGTATTTTGTACAAAATTTTTTTGTAATACAATACAAAAGGGATTCTTTACGTTCGACACCCAGGTCGAGTAGACCTTGTTCTTGTAAGAGCTATTAACCAATAAATCATAGGGAGGGACTTATTT